TGGATCATCAGCTGCAGCGGCGGCGGATAGAGAGGTTCTGTGAAGATGCACACGCTTGTTGATGCCTTGTCATAGAATGAGAGTTCCCTCGGATTCGGGTCTCACTGATCGGATCCCATACTCCCAATCCTTCCTTTGGCTCCCTCGACGACTGTGACACATATTTGCTTCCCTCAATGAGTAGCCACACCAACCTGACGTTCACCTTCAGGCAAGCTATAGCATTATAATAAGCAACCTGTGCCCATACAAAGAATGGCATATGGAAGAAGGAAGAAGCGCCTTGGCAAAGACAGTCCGCTCCTACAGTTCGGTGGGCTATCCTATATGCTGCTCCTTTCTTTGCTCATTCGTTCTACTGAAGAATGATTGTATCCAATATCCACTTCTCCGTCTACTGATCCTCGAGACTGAGCAGGGCCGTCAGCAGATGAGCCCCCCGGCTGACTTTGGTCTCATTGAAGGGAACTCTCAATCGCCCCTCTCACGCATAGAGTGCATCACTCCACTCTACCCTCAACCATCGGCATGCGGAAGGGACTCACAGAGAGGACCCCAGACAGAAGCGGAGGACGGAGCTTTGATACGCTTTCCCCAAGCCCCATCAGGAAGTCAGTACTTTCATAGTCGGTCTTTCTTGCCGTCGAGGGTGCGCCTATGACGGCTTTCGGCGCCCCTTGGTCCTCTCCTGCTATCATCATTGATGGGGCCTGTCTCGCCTCATTCCTTCACCCTCAACTCAGTCAAAAGTCAAGCAGTACAAAGAAGGATCAAGCGTCAGGGAAAGTCGCCACCATCCGTCCATCATCAGTCAGATAGCGGTCAAGCGCACAGGCCAGCTTTGAAGAGGAAAAGAGTGGAGGATCCGGAGAAGAGGAGGATTCTTTTGTTCGATTGGGGCCGGAGCAGGTGAGAACGATTGATTGAAAATGGCTCTGTCCAGAGGCTAAAGAGCTCAATTCGGATGGGTCCAAGTCACCTGGGTATGCAGGATATGGCGCGGTTCTGAGGGATGAGAGAGGCCACATGAAATGACTCAGGGTGAGGTCGAGCCAGAAGTCAGATCAAACACATTGAACTCAAAGGGGCTACTCGGGGTCTTGACCAGGTCTTTGGTAGGGGTGTTCGAGTTTGGCTGGAGATCGATTCTCAAAGGGTGGTCCAGTAGATTAAGCCATTGAGAATGGAAAGGACTTTGATTCGCTTGGTTCCTTCTTTGTCTCCGAAATAGGGGGAGTCCGTCAAAGTCATAGATATGACTCTAACCTCTTTGCTGCGTAGTACCCAAGGGATTTCCATTCGTTTCGAGAAGCCCTCAGAAGTGATGCTTTGACCTATCCATATAAGCAATTACACAGATCATTCTTCGACAGGCACTCAATCACGCGAAGGAACGAAGGAAGCAGATTCAGCACCAGCTCAAAATACCTCACTAAATAGAGAGTGAGAGCCGATTCCTTGCCATCCAGAAGGAAGTTTTCGCAACTCACGGGTGAGCGAAGCAGCGAGGGTTGTCCGGAGCAGTGTCAGCGTCAAAAGCGCCCTCGGAGCGCAAGAGAGCTATAGGAGCAAGTTTGGACTGGACGCGTGGCGAAGGAAGCGAATCGTCCTCCTTCCCATGGAATTCTATGAGAAAAAAGAATGATTCTTCTCCCGCTATTTCATTAACTCGGTGGAAAGGCAGATCAAGAGGACTGTCTGGAGTGCCAAAATCTCGAGAAAATCAGTGCATTCGCCAATGTGACTCCCACCTCGTCAGGTACCTTTTCGGCTTTCGGGCACTGGTTCTTCTGCTGGCTTCTCTCTCTCTCATTCACACTTCATTATCTACGTCAATTTCACACGAACCCTTGAATGATGAAAGGACTGCGGGTGTGCTCAAGCTTTGACACAGGCAAGCACGAATCCACTCTTCTATCTTTGACTTGGCCTTCCCCTATTTCGTCAAGCTTGCTTCCACACCCCGGCACTCCAAAGCCTTGAGATTGTCTGTCCGAAGAATCGAGAGCACGAATGAAGTGGACTTCCCTCTCTCTCTCTTCGGAGGAGATGGACTTGACCCACCGGGAGGGCGTCGGGGCCCGTGACGAAGGGGATTGGATTGGGGAGTAGGTGCCGGTGTAGGGCTGCTTTCTAGTTCCGAGCCATGACTGACAGCTTGAGGGGAAGAGGAAAGAGCTGAGTGTGAAAGCCAGCAAGAGGAGGAGAGTTTGACTACCTTCTTTCTTCTTCTCCCAACGGGCTTGGCCTCCGACTTTTTCCATTGCGACTAAAGTGTATTGGGTTCCTTTGTCCCTGAAATTCCCTCTTTGGAAGGAATCCCCTGCCTTTTTCATTGAATGATTCACCTACTTGGCATGGCAAAGAGACAGATTCCCTCTCCCTGTTCTGTGCGGATATCTCTTTCTCTTCCTGAGACAAAGCGGGGCGGGGAATCGGTTGCGAAAAGACGACCTTTCTCAGCGAAAACAACCGATCCACCTTTGGACGATAGAATAAGCAGCCAAACAACTAGAAGAACTCCCGAAAGAGAGAGAAAGAAACGACGACGAAATCCCCAACCCAAAAGAATCAGGCTGCAAAGCAAGGACAGAAAGAAGACGTCACAAAGGGAAGAAGAAATCGGTCCAAGTCTGATTTGAAAAAGCTAATTATGAAATTCAAGGCCCGATTACCTCAATTCGAAAAAGAAAAATGCGGCAGCATTGGGGTATTGGGAAATACGACTTGAAATTGAAATTCGATCAATGATCAATCTCAATTCGTCGAAAGAAAAGAAAGGAACTCTTCAGTTGTGAATCGACGTCCCTCCGGGGGGAACCATGTCAGTGAAATGGCTCTTCTGACGTGATGAAGAAGGCCAGAGAAGAGTGCAAGCCAAGGAACGAAGGAAAAGGCCAAAGCAACTCCACGGTGCGTCCCGTCCTCGAGGAATCCGTTTTGAGGGAGGAAGGGAATTCGATCTCGTCTTTCCACTCTTCCCTATGGCTCAAGTCCAATTGCTACCTCCTTGATCAAGTGCTGTGGAAAGGTCCCCAAGTGGAGTTGGGAGGAGCAGGGCTCACAAAAGCACCAGCAATAGGGACGGACCAGAGCCCGTTCATCATTCCGTGCAGGAGAGGCATTGGATGAAGAAGGGGCAGTCTCCGTTTCTGCTACAGAGTTGGGGGGAGAAGTGACTTTGACTCCAGCCCCGCCGGGTAGACCATTTTCCACCATTTTTGCTTTCTCCCGCAACATTGTCAGAAGTTCCGGGAAGGGAGGGAGGGAAATCCCGGCTTAGGTGGAGCTGAGGCCATCTGCTCCAAAAGGGTTGAGAGCGCATTGACCCGCTCGCCGGGAAATCCCCTTTGACAGGTCGGGTCGACAAAGACCTTTTGGAGGCATTCGTGGAACTTTTCTCAGTCTAAGCCGCTTTTTCGCTCAGGAGGAAAAAAAGACAATTGGATTGATTTGGAATCCCGGGAAAAAGCTAGGCCAAAAACACGGGTTTTCGTGAATTGCATCAATTCGGACCTACTTCGGAGAGGGGAATTTCAAAAGAAAAACCTTTCCATTTTTTGGATTCCACTCTGACTTCCTCTTTCGATCCATAGTACTACGGAAAAGAAGAGGGAAGCTGAGAACAGAAGGAGAGGTATTCACTCGCCCTGATGAAAGCCAGAGAATCTTGCATGCTGGCAAGAAAGTCATCCGATAGGGCATACAGACAGAACAGATAGGACATCCGAAAAAGAAAATCTCCATGGATTATGGCGGGGAAACGCTTTTCACTATCAAGGGCTCAAGCAAGCTCCCAAGTGCAATCCATCTCTGGAAAAAGCCGAATGAGAGAAAGCAAAGCTCCCGATCTAGGCGGCAGTCATAGCTTCGGTTCCACAGGGGGAAAATCCACAAGGATTCCTGTGTATACTAGGGAGTAGAAGGCTTGGTTAGGTCTCCTGCCCTACCAAGAGCAAGAGCCCTGTCCCTTGACACAGGTCAGTCTTCTCCTTCTACCTTTCTTTTTCATCCAAGGCATAGCTTTCTTTGGCTGACGCGGATCGCTTCAATATAGTCTCATGGCTTTGAGGAACCACTCGACCGGGCCTCCCTCTTCAGTTACGGGACGGATTCTTTCCTTTCTGCCTGCCTATCCTTTCAGTTAGACTCTCTTTCTTGTCTCGACCCTGCCATTTTTCTCTCCAGCTGACTTGACTTTCTTTTTTCTTCTTCCGTAGAGATCCACGATTATCTATCTTTGCTTAGTAGGGATAGCCTTTCACGCGGATTCCAATACCTCAATACTCCGAATTCATACCTTTGTTTTCTGTGACCCTATTGAAGTTTCATCCTTTCCAAAATGCCTCTTTCCCTTCAAAAAAACCCCCATGAAATACAGTTGTTGTCGAAGCCGATGAGGAGGGGAGCTTGCTTGCTTTTCTCTGAGCTTCCCTTCCTTCACTCCAATTCGTCGAAACTGAGACTGATTGATACGCAGATGATGAGGGGGCCACCTTCCTCCCTACTAAAGATGAGTCGCCGTCTTCCAGTTTGTCTTTGACAACGAAAGAAAGAGAACGTGGCCTTAGTGCCTCTTCAGATTCAAAACGTTGGATGTCGGCCCCTACTTCCTGTCAAACTCAGTCTCGACATTCGAAATCAAAGAAATAAGGACGACCCGGCAAACTAGTCATTCCAAGGGGTAACTGAACGAGCGAGCCGGGTGAGAGAAAACAACCTTCCCGGTCACTTTCATTCACAACAAACATCGGGATGAGTGTTGTGTCGTATCTGGCCTGACGAGCAAAAAACGAGAGGGAAGCTCGCCTGGTGTATTTGTTCGCGTTCTGGCTGTAGAATCTTTCGTTGTTGAACGTGCCAATAGGGAAGGGAGATGAGGATTCCTCTTTTTACTATGTAGAGGTCCAAAGAGACCCCTCATCGAGAAGAATGTGCTTTCCCTGTACCTGAATAGCCTTTCTGATCATCCCCCTTTTGTTCTGATTGTGACTTGGAAGGCAACCTATCTATATTCATTTCTTCTGCTTCTAGCTGCTAGAGAGGTACCTCTTGAAAGAGCTCCAAGGACGGAACTCCCTCCCGATCGAGCCGGTTTTTCTTTCATCCATGAGCAAGTCTTGGCCACCGACTCATGCGGGAGAAATGAGCAATCCCCATTCTCCGCAATAGAGTGAATGGTCATTAGCGTCCGTCGAGCCTCAGAGCGGAAAGTCTGATCATGTGTTGGCGATCTCGCGGAAGGAGGGGATCAAGGTCGGGAATTGACAGATCCAGGCCCTCTTCCTGACTTTTTCCACGTGGATGAGGAGGTCCCACTCTTCAAGAGGTTTCTTTGGAATCCGTCTGGACCCGGAAGAAAGTAAGGTTGCAAGTCCAAAACTTGTGGATTTCCTGCTCGGGGAGTGCTTTGGGGTGGCCGGAAGGGCTTGCATGCAGAATTGGCCTCTGGAGCAAATGGATGTTTCGGGGGCCTTTCTTCATGGTACTCTCCAGGAAGACGTGTATATGACACAATCACTTGGGTTGAAGGACGTCCCTCATCTTCATCTTGTCCGCAAGCTCTTGGAGGCCTTGTATGGGCTCCCACGACGCGGTACGGGCCTGGAAGGCTTCTATTCAGTTCTCAGTCATCAGGGTGATCGACGTAGCAATGCGGATTTCTCCCTTTTTCTTCTACACACGGCCTGAGGTCAACCATTGCTCCTACTCTATGTGGATGATATGGTTATCACTGGCAGTGACCGGCATGATCTTTCTCGCTCTAGTTCTGGGGTTGGCCCTTCCCCTGTCAGTCCCGGGGGGAAGAAGGGGTTCGAAGCCCACCGCCCTTCTTTCTTCTTCCATGAGACAATCATCTTTGTTTGCTCGAGAACGAAGACCAGAAGAAAAATGCAAATCAAGGAGAATATGCCCCTTCCCCGCAATGCACTATGTTCAGATTGACAGGGAATAGGGACTCCTCCCCAATGGCAAGTGAAACCCCTCAAATACGTGGGCTCGCGCATTGACAGATCATCTGCACAATCTTGCTCATCACCCTACATTGCAAACACTCGGTTTGTAGGCGGGAGGACAAATGAGTTGACTTGGACTTTTTTTCCTCAGTCCCCCCTCCTATTTGGAAGTGAAAGAGGAAGGGCTGGCTTACTGAAGTTTTTGCCCAAGCAAGGCTTTCCAAGAGGTGCACGCATTCGCCACTCGTATTGGGAAGCAACCAGATCTCCTATGGAAAGAAAGTCAGTCAGCGGGTGGAACAATCCGAGCAAGCAACCACTTGTATGCCTCAAAAAGAGCTCCCTTTCCCTGCGGAGTTTCTTCCTTCCCCTTTGATGATTGACTCTTTTGGTGCCAATTTCCCATTTCATTGTTCTCTTGATGACGCTCCCGCATCCCATTGTTGACAGCTTCCGGCGGATTGAAAGACTCTCTATTGAGATTGCATCCAAGAAAGGCGCCAACTCAGGATCAACTGGTCCGTCTGACCCTTTTGTCAACCCATTGATACCTTGCTCAGATCTGTGGGATAGAGAAGGACACCTCTCATCCTTTTGAAAGGCAGCCCTCACGCATAGGGATTCCCCACTCCTTTCCCCCTCGACCTCTTCCAAGAGAGTTGGCTCCTACACTCTGATCGCTTTGGAGGTCTTGGAAAGGGCTCCCCAAAGTAGTAACTAGTGAAGGATGGCAAATCAAGATCGATTGAGGAGATAGCACTGCTTCCAAGACTGGTTGGGATCTTTCTTGATTAGGGTCATTCGTTCGAGTTCGCATCAGCCATTTCCCATAGCTCTGTCAAGACGCCCAAGAATGAATCGGATTCCCGCGGACTGGTTACATCAAGACCAGGTGCAGTAGCTTTTAGATCTTCAAAGCTACAAGCAGATATACAATCGTGAAATTCATCCATAACCGGATCCTTCTGCTCCGCAAAGCTTCGACAAGGGATGAAGGTGGGATGATGTGATGCATTCTTGATTGCGGAAAGCCCCGCCTCGTCATCTCCCTCCTAGCACCCGGCCGGCCTCCACTCCACATTCTATTGCTCCAGCACCTTCCTCTGACCCTCATCGTCTTGGGTTGTCACCTTAGCTGTCTGCATCACAATCCTCGACAATGTTCCTGAGAAGCACAGCCCGAGGAGATTAAGCTCCCCTTCACCTCCTACGCTTTCTTACCACAGGTGCCAGATCGTAGCTGATAGAGCGAGCCGAGCCAGGAGACTGATCCCGCTGTCCAAACCTAGCACCGATCTCCTCCACTTCCTCAGTCAGTCTACAGCGGCTCTGAGGATCCATGGAGAGTTTGGCCCTGCAGTTCTTCCAAATAGAATCTGAGTATTCACACTCGAAGAGAATGTGGTCCCGGCTCTCCTCATCACAATACGCAAGTGGCATCCACCTGCCGTCCCCACGCTCGCAGCCGATCTGATGTGAGAAGTCTATTCAGCACCGCCTTGTAGGCACAGCAGCTCAATTTCGGCACACCCCCCGGAAAAAAAATGACCTTGGCCCAGGGGACAAAAGGGTAGACCCCCCTGCAGCACTCCCAGGCCTTGCTGAAGGAGCAGTTGCCATCTCTGGTTCGAGCCCACACCCAGACGTCCTCTAAACCTGGGAGAGGAAGCTCCACCCCCCCTGATTTCCGTCCAAACCCCCTCCATAGCAGGCGAAGAAGGATCAGGAAGGGACCACCCAGAATCCCTGACCATCTGAGCCACCGTAGCCTGAGGATTCTCCGCCAACTCCCAGGTCTCTCCCCCAACTCTGTCAATCACCCTCCCTCCAGGCAACCATGGATCCAACAAAAAACTAGTAGTGGACCCATCACCCACACACCTGAGTATGGAGCCCTCCACCACCTGCCTGCATCTAAGAATGTGCTTCCAGGTCATTGAAGCCCCTGGTTCCTCCGCTATGTCCCATAGGCACCGACCTCGTCAATATTTCTGCCTCATCCACCTGGCCAAAATGGAGTCCTGGCTGGTAAGGAGGCGCCAAAGGAGCTTCACCATTGCTGCTTGGTTCAGTGACAGCTTGAATCACTCCAAATGGGCTCTTCCCTTTATACGACACTGCCGGTTGCCTGGAGGGAGGGTTCACAGTAGCTGCTTCGGAGGTGGTGTCACCATAGGGATAGTCACGACGGCTTCAGAGGCTGTTGCCGACGGCTGCTGATCTCCCTGGACAAAAATTCTTCCTTGATGAGGAAAGGTTGAGACACTGGTGACTCGTGGAGGGAACTACCTTCAGATCATCTAGCCATTGCCTTCAAAAGATCGGGGTGTAGGTGACCGGAGCGTCAAGTACATCTACCTAGAGCGGTCGACACCTACAGTGAGGGTTCGGGAAAGGCAAGTAGTCAGAAGCAAGAAGCATAGGAAGCAGCAGTCAGAGCAAGAGCAGTCAAACTTGCAACACGACTTCTTTCGCGGTCGCTGGTTGAAGCGGGAGAATACTTGGAATGAATGTGGAATGGGAACTGGTGTATCTAGAATGAAAGAGCTACTGGCGGATCTTTGCCTAGAACCGAAGCTGACCTTTAGCTAGCCTACCATCATCCGTATATACTTTGAAATAGGTCAAGCAAGTCTGCTGGCAACCCTGTAGGCGATTTCTTGGCTTCTTCCTATATCCCTGTTCGGGCAAGCTATTGATTCATTCCATTACCGAGCCAAACAAGATTCTTCCCTGAGTTCTACCTACCACCTTTTCTGTTTCAGGGGCAGCATCTATTGGGAGTGGATTTCAGTAGTGGAACCAGCATAATGAAAAAGCTAGCAAAAGGGCAGATAGCGGTCGAAGAGAATCGGTACTTTCAGTCAGCGGTTGGGGATGAAGGGAAGGTTGATTGCTCAATTCCTTCAACAAGAAGGGCGGGGAAAGAGACGAGGTACTTCCCAATGGATCAAGGGTTCGTCTGACGTACGGATCAGATACCGAACCTTCCGTGCGTGCCAGCTCTTGGGCAAAGTTCAAGAAAGTCAGTGGAGCTTTTTGCTTTCGGCGTACACAGTTCCATCCCGAGGGAAGGTCGTATCAATCCTTAGCCTGTGTTTTCGACTTCACGTTCACCTACCAGATGTGCTCGCCCCTGGAGGAGGTCGACGCTCAGACTTTCCACATGGAAGACGAGTGCAGGCAGAGTGGAATTGATCAACTCGGTCCTTGATTCGGGAGGATTGTTGCAGACCTCAGACGGAAGGGGGGTTAGGCATCCGCCGTATTGCAGACTGGAACATGGGAGGCACGGCTCGTCCAATGTCGGAATCTCGCTTCTCACCATCAGAGCCCCCGGTTCGTTGTCTGAGGGAGATCTGCTCTTTGGCATCTTCCTCTATCCGGCATGAGAGTGAGTTGAGAGAGGGAGAGACCCCCCGTCAAGGAGAATTTCCTGAATCGGAAAGGAAGACCGAGACGGCTGAAATACACTTCTGGCCAGCAGTATTCATTCCCTGGCCGTCTTTCCTTCTCGCTTTCTTCATCTGCGCGGGCATGGATCGATCGATGACAAAGGTTCCGGTCCTGGCTCTTCTCACGGGGATTCTCCAGCCCTCCTCGCCCAGATCACCGTCACCCCAACAGTCAGGCTTGGAAAGAGAGAGGTGAGGCATAGGTACCAATCAATACCAAAACTTCAAGCACACGAAGAAGGCGTGACATGGGTACCAAACAAAGCCTCGTCTATATGTCAAAGCTCAGACCACCAAGATGACAGGACAGTCAGCAGGCTATGTTTGAGGTGCAGCAGTACGGGAAGCAAGCAAGAAAGCAACAAAAGAAAGGGGCATTCAACAAATAAAGAGAAGGGGAAGCCTCGATTTCAGTAGGGCATCGGTATCGGGAAAGCAAGCCAGGGGCAGGGGGCAAGCGAAGGAAGGAAAGGGGAAAGGCAGCAGAGTGAAGAGCAAAATCATCGCCCTGCGTCGAGAGGTCCAGGGTGATCCGAAAGGCGGAGTTCGACGAGCAAAATGAGATCCCAGGCGGAGGGAAAGGAAGCCTGTACCTGAAGGTCAAGCAGATCAGTCCTCCTCCAAAGGGAGACCTTCCGGCAACAAGCTGACAGTCCGGCTTTTCTGTCTCTCCCCAAATGTGGAACTCGTCACAACCAGGAAGACCCATCAGACCTTTCATAGCGCTACATTCCACAATTCCCGAGACCGCTTTCGGTTTCCTTCGAAGAAGCCTGGCCGCGTTCATAGGGATATCCTCTCTCACGGAAATCTACTTTTCCCCCCGTCCGGTAAGGGCTGAAGAAGATCAAAAGGAGTAGAGGCATGAAAGGTCACATAATCTTTTGCAAACATCCCAGTTCCAACAAAGAGACCACGGAAATGTGGTAGAGGTCTAGATTGAGTGTCATGCAGAAGGACCCTTCCGGCGTGGTTTAGAAAGCCAGAGTATAGAACTTCCTCCAGTTGGTCAATCCACAGAGTACGCGCTTCTATCTTTCAAAAAGGACCCTCTTTGGTGTCACTTCTTCTCCTACTCTCAAAATGGGAGGACGACAGATTCTCTCGACTTCCCTTTTCGGTCTGCAGGAGCATTTTCCAGGACACTTCTTCTACTTTGAAGACATACCAATCAGAACCTTCCTACTCTTTGTAGAGGAGATTTGTTGTCAAGACGGTAGGAAGGCATCCCGAAAGCTTTCTACCTCAGGTTACAAAAGAAAGGCTGGTACGGTTGTTCTACGAGGAATGATTCGGCTTTATATAGAAAGGAAGAGAACCAACATCCCTCCGCCGGTCAGGCCCAATTTCATTACCGTAGCTAACTCCCCGAAAAGAAGGCACCTTTCCTTTCTCAGTGTGAGTTGTAGGCTTAGAAGCTTCATTCGCAGTTCTTGTTGAAGAGCCTTGGCACTCAGTTGATTCAGTCTTGTCTGTGGTATCTGGTATTAAGCTAGATTGACCTGGTCTACTGCGGCGGTATATTCCCTGGGTCAGTCAACCCCCTGACGTCAGCGGGATTTGACTGGGTTCCGACCTTCTAAGCATTGCCTAATTCTCGCCTTGGTACTCCCAATCTTTTCTTTGTCGCCGTCTCAAATCAAAGGATTTCTTGCGCAAGTACAGGGTTCAATCTGCTTCATAGTGTGCGGATCAAGATTTTATATACTGCACTGGGAGCTTGCGGCATTCTCGTTCTTGCTCAGGTTGAGCTCTCAGTCAGGAGTTGTCAGGTAGGAGCGGTCGGCCTGGTGTTGGCGGTACGAGACCCGGGGGGTTCATCAGGTGGGTCTTGATCTGATCAAAGGCTTGCTGACATTCCTCGTTCCAGCCATTTTGTGCATTTCTTTTTCCGGAGCAGCGTCGAAGATGGGTTCACAGATAGGAGTAAGCTGAGCGATGAACCGGCTAATGTATTGGAGTTTCCCTAACGGGTTTCTGACTTCTTTCTCTGTCTTGTGAGGCAGCATCTCCATAATAGCTTTGGCTTTGCTGGGGTCGACTTCTATGCCTCGCCCGCTAACTATGTATCCAAGAAGCTTTCCGGAGTTGACAGCGAATACACACGTCGGCAGGGTGGGGTTTGAATCTGAGCTTGTACTGGCGCAGGTGGTCAAAGAGCTTCTTCAGGTGCACCAGGTGATCCTCTGTCTTTTTGGACGTCGGCGATCATGTCATCTACATAGACTTCCATCCCCTTGATGCATCATGTCATGGAATAGCGCGGTCATGACCCTTTGCTTTGGTAGGTGGAAACGGCATTCGTCGAGATCAATCAACTGGGATCGGATCGCCACACCCTTCCTGGTGAAAAAGAAAAGAGTCGCTTTCCATCTCTGTGACAGGCAAGTCGTAGGCCTCGACCAGTCGCAATCCATCCAGCATGGCCCTGCCCTGGGCTTCTACATTGAATCCGTACCGGTAGAAGGATTCGAAGCCCAGCATAAATGATCCATTCTCATTCTGCTCGATTTCATTTACATGCACACCAATCCTGGAATTTCTCATTGCCCCACAGGAGGGGTGTCGGAGAGGGGAAGGGCTCTTCGACGGCGACTAGAATACATCTGGTCGCAGAGGTTTTTTTTGGAATGAGGGTGGACTCAACACCCCTTCCGACGGTAGGGAAAGAGGCGGCCAAACTCACTTTTGTGACCATCAAATCTTTGGTCAAAGGTGGGTGGTACAATCCAAGTATTGAAATTCCCTTGCTTCACCGTCGGAGGAATGCCTCACCCTCATTGAGAGCCATTATAAATCAAGCAGCTTCCACCAGGGTCAAATAGCATTCTCGTTGGATCATTGGCAATGTGGACCAGGTCAATGTATAGACAGACCCTCGGACACACGCCTCTACAGCGTCGGGTGAGCTCGGTTACTGAGGAGATCTACGAACTTCGCCTCTACTCCCTGATCCGACCAGACACCATGGAGTAGGATCAAGACTTGATCTCCAACTCAAAACCAGAACAGGTGCACAAGGAACGTCGGGGATCTGGTCCCCCCTCCCCAAGCACAACCATACATCCTGGAATGGACTCCGCCCGACACAGGCTGTCCAACAAACAGTTCAGTCTGCTTACCGCACCCACCCTCTTTTCACACGAGCCAGATCCCAACCCTACCAGTCCCTGGAAGCGGCTTCACTCAAGATGGACCACACCCCGACATCATTTTCTGTGGAAGCGCTCGGCTCCCCATTTTTTTCCCTCCCTTTCCTTCCCAGGAAACCCCCAATGCAAACTCTGTCAAAGGCAAGAGGACGAGACTCTGTACCATTTCATTTTTTCTTGTCTGGGTTGGCGGATTTCTGGCAGGGATTCCAGGAAGTGGCTAGATGCAGGCACAAATTTGAGGGGGAAAAAACCGTCCGACGAATGGTTGCAACGGAGTCCAGCTGAATTGGGACAGCCCGACCGGCCATCTCATTATTCCTTTCGCACACCTTATGGCGGAGATGGAAGAGAAGAATTGAGGCCATCTTTGACGATATCACGACCCTATGTTCCCCCTATTTCACCCGGGAACAATGTTGACTATCTCTCAACCTTCCCCCCGGGTCACAGAAAGTGGGATTGTACATTGTTTGTTGAGTTGGGTTTGCTACAACCACAGACCCGAACCCACCTATAAGATCCATACGATCAGCTGGTCCAATGTAGACCGAAGGATGAAGGTGGATTGGGTTTCAGAACTATTGAGGGCTGGAATAGGACTGCCATGTTCAAGCTTTTCTGGAGAGTAGTTAATGAGACTGGGTCCATTTGGACTCAATGGGTTCATTTGAGATATCTCGGGAGACATTATATTGGGGTGGCTAATATTCCATCCGACTGCTCTGAGTCTTGGAGGAGTGTCGGTAAGGGAAGATGTGGCTAATGCTATCAAGTGTCAGATTTGTAATGGCGAAAGCACGAAGCTGTGGCATTGTCCGTGGCTGAGAAATGGCCCGATCAGCTACAGGTACGAGGTCACTGTTCTAATGGAAAGAGGTCTGCCCGAACATGCAACTGCATTTGGATCCAAGTGAGTTGAGTGCAACAATGGCACGGAAATGTAGCTTCCCTTTGTGAGCAGAAGGCCTCCCGGCGAACCTACGCCCGGCCGGAGCAAGGGATCCCGCTTGCCCTCCCTCGGTCTGTCAACTCGTAGAAATAGAAGAGTTCCAGCTGCTTGCCCCTACTCTCAACAAGAAAGTAGGTCATGGAAAGTTTTGATTCAGAAAAAAGGTCTTTCCGCATATCGTCAAGCCGAGTCAAGCTCAGTTCAATTCGTCATATATAGGGCAAGTAGTTCGGGTGTCGGTACTCAGGGGCACGCTTTGAAGAATTCCCTCTTTCTTGTAGCTTTGGCTATTTCACTTATGAACAGAGGACAGAGCCTGAAGCCGCAGAGAGAACTCTTTGTTCCGTCTTTCGGGTTGTAGGGCGTAGGGAGTAGGCGAGTCAGTCTATAGAGCTAGTTCAAGTCGGAAACACGTTCAGCTCAAGTGTCTTAGGGAAATCAATCTTGTCGCTAGTTCAGTTACGGGTGCCAGTATTCTTGGTCTCGTCGTAGAAAGTCTTTTTTGCTTTCCGGTAGTCGTAGTCCAATTCTTCTTTCTTGGGCTTTTTTTCAGATTGGAATATGAAGTCAGGAAGAAGGAATCCAATACGAAAACCCGCTTGTTTAGAGAATCAAACTGTTCCTTCGATAGTCAAGTTCCGGCGCTCTCCGAAAGCCCTATCTCAGTCAAACTGCGGTAAGCAGTTCGTTCTACTCGCTTGGGATTTCAAAAAGTCTTCCTTCTTTCCGTTTGGTTAGCGGGATGGAAGTCGAGGGTGACTTTCAAGCAATAAGTAGGCGCAGTTGGAAAGCGATGCGCTCAAGCCTTTATGGAGAAATAGGTAGTCAAAAAACTCTTCTTTGCGGTGAGCGGTACGTCTCAGTTCCGGGAGTCGCGGATCCTTTTTGATTCCGGTAGTGGAAGGCGAGATGTAGGCCTATCGAAAGTGAAGCTACAAAAAGACAATCCTATTATAGTTATTCAAGCGGTATCCTCAAAGTACTTTCAAGGAAGCCCTTTAATGAAAACCGGACCTGAAGAGACGTAGGCCGAGACTAGAGTCCGATCCGAACCTTCACTTTCACCTGAAACCTCGATGTTTAGTGAAGAACAACCAACATGCGAATGCGAGTTTGAAGGTTTCTTTTGCTTGCGATCAATCTAGTGAGCTCTTTCAAGCCCCCCCATAGTAGGGGGGGGCTTGAGGTTCAGACTGAAATCTTTGTCTGTCTTTCCGGGCCTTAGTCGAGGGAGGAGAGCGAAGCGACCAAAAGAAGAGGAGACCTTTATCCTGTGTCGAAGGTTGGGTGTGAATTCAAAGAAAACTTTTTCATTATTTTCTTTTGCGGATGGACATCAAAGGGTCAGATTTCCAAAAGCTATTGACGTAGGAGAATCAGTCATCGCTCGCGGCTTCCCGCTTTCAATTAGAAGGGCATCTTTCTGTTGCCGGTTAGGTTAACCTCAATCAAAAGTTCAATAGGGTAAGCTGCTAGCTCTAACCGAACTTTCGGGTATATATATAAGTCCGACGAAAGACAACCCGCTTCTCAAAGGCGAGGAAGAACCGGCTTCAAGCAAGCGGTGCACTTCAATCTAAATGGGGTGGTATGGGTGAGAAAGATCAAGAGAATATCTAGACAAAAGACCTACTCGATGGAATTAGCCAATGTGTGCTCCTAAAGTGAGAAAACGTCCCGGCAAGAGCTGTCAGAATTCATCCCAGAAGGTCAATTACCCTTTCTCTTGTGCCTGCATTCGCTATTCCTATTCCGCGCTTAGAAAGCTTTGATGCCTAGCCCCAAAAAGGTGCTTCAGCTACGCTTTGGAATTGAGCTACCCAAGCAGACCAGCCCTTCCCGAGAAGAGCCAAAAGCGAAGGTTACACAGTAAGTCAGAATAAGATTAATGATTTTGGAAACATACTATTGACAACATTCATCCGCCTAGCAAGAAAGAAGACTGACGTCTCATCTCTGAATTACTTGATCAAGACGGCGCAATCGATTGAAGACCGGGCACTGAATGTCTAGATTGAGATCGAGATTCAGCTCCAAGTCATGTAGGTTCACGAGAAGTTTGTTTCCTACCATAAAAAGAGGAGTTCGGTTGCATTTACTAGGATCAATCTTTCTCTCAATCGCTGGCAGTTGGACAAGGAAAGGCAAGAGCGAGCAGCCACACATGAATCGCGATCAACGATGTCATGATAGGCTTTCCATAACCATCTTTCCCGACGTTGGTAATCAAATCCTTCTTTCAGTCTCACGGGCAAACACTCGATCAAGTACGCGTGCCACACCATTGACACTTGATTATAGCGAAACCTTGTGAATGGTTTTTCGTGCTATACACCACGTTGAGAAAGACCAACTTCCTATGTACTGTACCCCTTGGGTACCTCGAAAGAGAGAGCTCCTAAATTATCCCAGTATGTATAGAAGACTCGTGGGTACGAAAGAAAGTAGGCTGGCTATTCATTCGCATCTCTCAAGAAAGAGAGAGCAGTCGCCACCTTCAAGCTAGGTAGCTCTCAAGCTGACCTTGAGCCTTGATCCACTACTTCTTGATATTATATACGAAAGCGCCTTCCCAAATGCAAAATTCAAGAGTCAAAGTCAAGCTTGAAAGCTGCCCTTCTTCCATTCCTTCAACATCTGCAGAGCTAACCCCTGAAGTGACTGCAGGCCCTTAATAGTACCCTTCCTCCAACTGCGCTGAGTCCTTCAAACCTTCAAGCATCAGATTCGTTCACTGCTTTCCTCCCCGACGGTCTAAGTATGGTATGAACTCGATTGAAACGGGGATCTGAGCAGGAATAGCCCTTTTCTCCTTTTCCACTATGCTTTGAGCCGCTTCCAGTAATGGGAGGACTTGCCTTTGCCCTTACTCTATTAATAAGGAAATTCCCTGGTGTTCACTCAAGCTCCTAACTCATTGACGCTTTTGGTATTGACTAAAAAAGAATGGAATCCGGCTCCTCATCTATTGAACTCTCGGCTGATTCAGCAAGAGCCATCACAGCTGATGAAACAAAAGCAAGAACAGCTTCTCAAACAAAAGAGTGAATTGACTAAGCTAACCCTGAGTTCGCAGTCGATTCGGTAACAGGAAAAGCAAAGACTACCGCGACCATAGCATTCGTAGATAGGACTTTGCCCTCATTCCTCCCTTCTAGCTATTATTCTGATTTCATATAATTCCGTCAAGATCAGATCTTCCCCTTTTTTTTCTTTTCTTTTGCATCTCTTTCTTTTGCTATTTTCTCCGCATCTACTTCATTTCTCACTTAGGTCTTGATTTTTCAGATATTTTTTCTTGTGTCTGAGTTTGTAGTGTTGTTTCGGGTGAAGGGCAAGCATCTCCTCTTCCGGCCCCTTCCAGCCCATCAAGCTCGGTGGTGAGCGTACCGCAAGATGAGATATGGGCGGCCCTTGACCAAAGGCCGCAGAACAACCCTTCAGCGGGATCCATTCCCTCTATATCTTCTATTGCAGCTCTTGGAAATAATGAAAAAGAGCAGTCCCCTGAGGTGGATCTGCCACAACACTCTTATTCTACTCCAACTGGCCTGGGGCCTGCAGAACAGCAGGATTCCCTTTTCTTAAGACGGGCGGAAGTCAAACAGGAGCTCCTTGATTTTCTTAGGGCTCATCAAAAAAGAGAGCAAAAATTCACCTTTGTTTCACAAGTTGCCGAGGACCTGGAAATAGACAAATCTGATCTCCATAGACTGAACAAAATGAAAGAAGTAATTGAAGTCCTGGGAAAATGCAAGGGTATAAAAAATGGGAGTGAAGCCGCGAGACACCGAAAGGAAGAAGGAATGGGAAAAAAATGGCCGTCCTTCAACTATGCATTAATTCGAGACCAGCTCCATTTGAGAAAAGACCCACCAATGTTTTTCACCTTTTGAATGTGAACCACTTTGTAGTTGGACACGCCAGAGATCCTCCCCGTTAGCCAAGGGACTCGTCTTTCCTTTTCAAGTGAGGGCTGCTTCTCGTCCTAGCCCTGACTTCCCCATGTGTTTTCACAATCTCGGTCAAAGTTTGGGAGAGATTCCGTTGTCACTGGAGATAGCATTAATGAAGAAGAACAAGGTCGCCGACTGCTACTAAGAACCTAACAGAACTTTCCCAATCAGAACTTTTCCAAGAACAAGTGAGGAGGGCTTTAGATACTCACCCGTCCAGGATGAGGGGCAAAAGGCTACTTGGCAGTTTAGGACAAGGTGCGGAGCTGCTCAGAAAGGCCTTAACAGACAGAAGCCCAAACACTCGCTCGAACTTCTGACTTCGTATGGTTCAATGGACTGGGAAGAACGGTAACCGCAAGCGCCTTCGGCTCTATCTCCCCTTCTGTGAAACCTACTATGGAAGTGACTTCACTAATCCCGCAAGAAACAATCGACTTTGTTGTAGGTGATCTGACTTGAATGTGGAAGGTAGACTTTCTTTCATCACAGATGTTAGATGGTTCTCGCCTGGGTCTATGCTGCAACCTGGACGGATGTCATTCACCCCTCTGGCCCCGGTGCGGCTAGATCGACTGGTTACGGTGGCCTAAGTCAATAGAGCCTTTGCGACCGAAGCGGCAACAAATCTTCCGCGTTATGCTTCCTAGCGCGTTACCTCAATTGGTAACCCGATGGAATGGCATTTTCTAGGAGTTCGAGAAGGGGCTCTGACAGTTATCTCGAAGTAATACGAATCTGTCAACTTGACTAGTGAGGCACTAGCCGCCAGAAACGGCTTGTCCGTAGATGCTAAGAACGCATTTCGAAAGCCACCGAAGGCAACTTAGAAGGTGACTCGGGGAGTCCAGCTCCTTCGGACCCTTCCCTATTCAATTCAACCGTAAGGTATAGTTGGACTGATTGATCTCGGCACGACTAGTTGCTTATTGGCATCCGCAGATGAACAAGATTGGTTGACTTCCGAGTAATCGACTACTCATCTTTGGATTGCCAAAGGAGGTGTACTGCTGTTGCTGTACGGTCTTCGTCCACCCGTTCACTCGACTACCACGCTTAGTCTGTCTGCAGGGATGGGAATGGCGTAGTCTGTCTGCCCTTCTTCGTCAGTAGCTGGACTTGGATCTTCGTAAGCAACTGGAACTATCCAAAGGAAATGTCAATTGGCCCTCTAAAGGCTATAGCCCTCTTTCTTTTGTCCAAACTAAAATGTTGAGAGTTGGCCTCCAAGAAAGCCACTCCGCCTAAAGAGTCCTCTTCCTATCCGGTCTACATTCACTATTCTTCACAGGTGGGTCGGTAGGTTGTTGTTTTTACTTTCTTCTTCTCGCTTGAATCCAGTCGCTCGATAGGACTTCCCGTAACCCGAAAAGGTTGGTTCTTCCCCTACAACCCCTACCCCTCCAAGGCAGTACTCTTCATCGGCAAATCCGAGTTGAGACCCACCTACAGAAATTGATCCATCAACGGCTTTTTTCTACAGTGGCAGGAACTCAGTCTCCAACTCTTCGATATGCGCTAGCTAGGCAATCCCTTGACTGAATCTGATATAGGATCTCTTGCTACCAGATCTGCCCTTACGGATCCGTTGAAAATCAGACAAGGCATCTTTCATAGTTGGTGGTAGGGAGGGGTCTGCGGAAGGAGGGGATGGCCTCTCATCAGCGGTAGGAAGATCCAAGTTAGGAGTTTGCACATGGGTCAGGCTTTCCATGCAGTCTTCTTAACCACGGTCTGACAGAATGCCCTCTTTGCAATAATAGGCTGTTCCGGTCCCTTTACTAGTTAGCGCTCCATGGGTCCTTGTCCTTTGTTACCTAATTCCCTGAAACACGGTATTATGCGCATCTTTCGATGAGAAGGAAGATCTGATTAGCTAGAGAGAGCAGACATGATCAATAGTGACGATATCCCACGAGCAGCACAGAGAAGGAACTGCAGATGGACAGAATCCGGTGTTAGCAGCAAATCATGTGGATGCCGCAAATCAGGTCTTTGCAAGAAGGGCTTGTTCACGTGAAGAAGAAGGGCTCTGAAAGGCAACTAGTCTTGGCGAGAGGCCCAAGGTTGGATCCAACCCGGATTGCACTAGTCTCAGGGACATGCCCATCAGAGGATTGAGGGACAGAAGGAGCTGCAGGCCAACAAGGAATAGAAGAAGCTGTTCCACTCGAAGCTCTTACTGCTTGAGAAGTAGCTGCACATTCATGCCCAGAATCAGCGGTTTTCAGGCCAAATGCCCCAGAAGGAAGAGAAAGTGACACCCTGAATGTCCGAGGAAGGGAAGGAGGGGAAGGTGACGGAAGGCCAGGAAGAGTAAATCGTAGAACAGGAGGAAGGAGAGCAGCAGGAAGCGTGGCAGTCTCGGTTCTTGTGCTCGAATCAATGGCATCGAATGCAAGCTGTGACTGAACTGCCTGACTGTCCGAGGAGGGTGAATCAATAGGAATAGGCAGAGAATGCCTAATAGGGTCTTTGGCTGTTTTATCATCTATAGAATCTGCTGTTCTCGAAGAAGCTGGTATTGAATCGGTTGTTCAAGAAGGGATTGACCTCAGGGCGCTTGCGGCTGAACTTCGACCTGGTATTCACTGATTGCACTAAGGCTGGGAACTGAACTGACTGCCCTCGCTGTCATCATCAGAGAGAGTCTATTTTTGACCCCCTCCGAGTGGTCGCCCCTTGTCTCCTGGCTATCTCTATCAACTCCTACAGCTCTCTCATAATTGCGTAGATCAGAACAGTGCTCTTCAAGTGAGAGAGAGCCCATTCAAACTTCGGCTCCTCACTCCTGCTTCGCACCCTTCAACAAAAACCATTTGATTCAGTAGAGCTCTTTCTTCAGTGTACAAGATGACTTCTGCTTGTTCTCTCTTTTCCCGAGTCAGATTACATTCCAATCGTGATTTTCAATGTCAAGTTGGTCGTCGTCACACCACTCGCTGATGCGGATCTGGGAGGCTGGGTCGGCTAGCATTGAATACGAAGAAGCTCTTCCTCTTGTTCAAATGCTTTCCCTTGGCTTCGGTGCCAGCTAGGACTGGTAGCATGGTCTTGTCTTATCTTAGGGTCTTTCTCTTGGATTCGGAATGGGAGCTGCACGTGAGCACTTGACTTTATGACTTTTCCGGCATCAAACAAAGGTCCTGTCTCTTTGCTGTTTTAGCGGAATAAGCAGTCTTGGTGCTTTGGGCGTGGCGTGGCGGGTTAGGCGAGCGAACCCTTTCCCTTGACTTTATCAAGCACAATCACTGGTGAATGAAAGGATTTCACCATACCAAATAATCAAACCTTAGTTGAGGCACCGAGCTCTGTTTCATTCCCGGCTATACCCCATTTACTTGGATAGGCGCAATAGGATTTTCTTTCGAAAAGGCTTGAGGAAAGACCCGCACTTTATCTATTTGTTGGGCCAAACCCCGACTAGTTGACTTGACCAAGGAAGAGGCAATCAAAAGAATAGCTACAGCTTTCTGAATGAAGAAATTCCTCTTTTCTTCAAATCCAATTTCTGATTACCTTTTTTTATACTTGTTTTTAGGGTTTCCGGGATCATAGGCTAGCACGTGGGATCTTTCGAACCTCAAAGCATTTATCAGGCAGGAAATCAACATTCTTTTGGGTGGCGTTAGGGAAGGCATGGTGGAAGCCTAAATCCCTTTCTTTCCGGAAATTGGACTGGCTTGGCTCGATAGGCTATGGAATCAAGGGATGGAGGCAGGCTTGCTCGATTCGATAAGTTATTGCAAAGACATGACATTGACATATCTTTCAGTAGAGCAAAAGAAAAAGGAAAGGCACACCTTCCAGTATAGGAAATCTTGGCTTTTGAGTTGATCTTGCCCCTGACCCTAGTGCACACAGTTGCATATGTTTTGCTTGCCGACGCACATCCCTTTGTTGAGGAAGGGTAGTCGCTGACCCTAATAGCACTAATACCAGTACTCAGGCGTTCATAAGGTGGTGTCAGACGGAACTTGCCTGACTCAGGCTTGCTTTGAAAAGGCTGAATATGGCCTGCAATGCAAATAGCCTGAATATGTCCTGGATAAGGCGTGGAAAGGGCTAGGTCAAGACAAGAGCTATAGCAGTAAAAAGGTCTTTCCCTTCTTCCAGTGGAGCAGGAGTTGTCTATCCATAAGCAGTAATTGACTCGGGCTAAGTAAAAATCCACCCCAGAGTCGCATTCCTACTCTTTATATTATCACGCTCTCACTATCTAAACGATCCAAACAAGCGTAGTGGTTCTCCCGATCCTCAAGAGCGTAACAAGCCAAAGGATCTCCCCGTCCCCTCTTCTGCAGGACTCAGACTAATTGGTCTTCTATCTCATCTTTTTTCGGGTTGGTGTATATATCATAGTGAAAGTGAGAGGTCAGGAGAGAGAATCAATGTGAAGTAGTAGGCCCGGTTCACTAGGTTCTACCACTGCAGTGCCCAATCAACGTCAAAATCTGAGTTTGATCCTGGCAAAGAAGTAGAATCCAGTCAGAGATGCTGACAGCAATCATTTTCAGCGCTTTTTCTTCTTTTTTGAAGAAAAGATACGGTATAAACGCAAATCTTTCACGACCATTTAGTTAATCTGTCTTCAGACGAATTCCATTCAATGGTAGAGGAGATCAGACTTGAAATATAAAAAGAGAATGTCTAAAGGAAATCTTCTTTCTTATTAGCAGGCGCATCAACCGAGACAGAGTTTTCAGAAGGCTTCCTCGCAGCTTCGTATTGATAGGGGCTATTTTGCATAATCAGAAAGGTCTTCCTCAGTAGAAAGCCCCTACTAGAGAGCCTCAGAACTTGAGATCCTGGAAATGGAATGGGGCATTCTGAAAAGTCGAAGTTTCAAAAGCTCTTTTCGTTAGAGAAACTTGGTCATTGAATGAATGAAATTCCCACGATCAGCTTGACCCTTGCTTGATGGTAAGGAAGAGGACCGACAACGGAAAAGAAAGAAGAAAGGGGAGCGGAATGCCACTCGACAAGAGGGAAAGTCCTCTGAAAGCCCTTGTTCCAGCTTAGAGGGAAAAGCACCGCACTATAAGGAAAAGAAAAGGAAGAGAAAGAGAAAAAGAGAAGTCAGGGACTTGTCCTCATGGTCTCCTAAGGGTCTTGCCCTAGGCATAACCAATAGACAAAGAGTTCCAACTATCGAATCAAAGCAAAGAGGAACGGAGCCGCTTTCCCCAGTTGACGAGAGAAAGAAAGGAAATGAGCCCATTGATTCACCTATCTGAAGCTGGAGGAATGAAAGCATTAGAGTCTTGATCCCCTGCTGAACCTGAAACCTCTCAAGCCAGGGAAAGATTGACCATCGGGTTCATTTCGGACAGAAAGAGGCCAAGAGTGACTACTCGATAGAAAAGGACCCTATGAATAAGGGAAGTGACTAGCCTTCTTTCTTAGGCCAAGGAAGGAAAGCACAGCACAGTAGAACTAGCGTAGCGGGACATGACAGCGGTTGGGTAGAGTGAAAAAAAAAGGTCAGATATTCACTTTCATTAGAAGGTTTTCAAAACCATTGCTTTTTGGCTTTCGTTGATCATTATACCGGGACCCCGCTTGCAGGGTATCTGCTCTTTGCTCGCTTCGTACGTACACCCAGAGGTACTCGCTGCGCTATCGCTCCGTTCCCTGTGTACCGTCTATCTGAGAACCTTGGTCCCACTTCGAAGTTTGTAACTGGTTGCGATACTGGAGCTTCGTGATTGACAAACCAACTCAGTCCAACAGTTGATATTGACATTTTATGTCTTGTGACGGATTGCTTCTTTGATAGATTGTTGCGTCACCTGGGATGGAGCATGAAATGCATATAGAAAAGATAGGTTCAATTCAGGACAGGCTGGTTAAGGTAGTTGTGTAGGCTCGCCAGCCTTGTTTCAGAGTCCTTGTTACTCTCTTCAGCTCAAGCCCTTAGTGAAATGAATGGGAAGAGGGCTAAGCTCAGCTCGCGTACTTCGGTGACCTCGGGCAAGGTCTGGTCGAGGGGATCAAACACATGCATGGTCAACAAGCGTGGTCATAAGCAAAGCTTAGTCCATGTTTTCGTAGCCATCGGTATATGGAAGAAGCTAGTCAGTCAGGTGGAGGACAGGTAGCTAGGTGCTCATGGTGATCGCTCGGCTCACTCATAGGTTATTCGGAGTCCGGATTGATCGGATTTCGAGCTAGCTCCCAATCATGCCTTCCCAGATCAAGATTCATTCAGTCTTTTTCTAGTCTGGAAGAAAAAGTTCCGCCCAATCTTGACATCAGTGGACGGTGTAGACATGATTTGACGAAAGGATCGAGATTCGGAAGAAAGGGAATAAACTGAATCCACAGAGTCGACTGATGCCTCTATACTATTGAGAGAAAGATCAGATTGGACTCTTTTCAAGACCTGCGGGCCCTACTTACTTCAGGCTTCTCTCCTCCAGGATGCAAGGGATTGCTGCTTCCACAGCTGTCTCCACTCGGTCAAATGCATCCGCCTCTGTCTCTATCTCCACTGCTGGATTGAAAGAAGAGATTGCAGAGTGAAGTCAAAGGTAGCCGGCTGCTACTAAGTAGTTCAGAATCTCACTGAAGATTCATCTGGATCTACTACTTTATATACTTTCCGATCAACTGCTATTGGTGCTTGCTCTGGTGCTAATCATCTATCATGATTCAGATCGGCTAGTGGAAGAATGGGCGAAAGCCCGATCAAAAAGAGGTCGTATTGATGACCCATTTTCTATATGTCAACTCTAGTACGAGAATGTTTAGTCATTCAGATAGTGACTGGCCTTTTTTTAGCTATGATCCAAGCCCTTTGTCTCCTTCGTTAGAGGGAAGGAAGGAGAATGCTCAGACAGATTTTCGAGAAGAAGAGCTCTAGCTGCTCGTCAGTCTTTCTTTTGTTCCTAAATGTGGGTGCTAAACCAGATTCCCCATGCTATATGCGGCGGCAATGCAATCTAAACTTCAAGCGAGCTAGATGTTGAGGTGCGAAAGCCTTCTATTGAGAGCGGAATCTCATATAATTGTGGCTTCTTGTTCACTCTCTCACTATCTTCACTTTCAGGTTCAGTTAGTGTTCCGCGAAATCAATAACCACTAAATGAAACTATAGCGGATGTAGTTGAATTGGGACCAAGACAAAGAAAGTGCTTTTATCGAGGAGTCATGGATTTGCTTGGAATTCCGGATTGAAGAAGAGGGAGATCAAAATATGGTACAGCCAAATCGAGATGAATGGAAGATGCCTATTGCGTGCGGGTCTGGTCCCTGCTTCCTCACATTGAACGATGACATGGTGTTAAGCAATTGAGATCGACCTTTCTCATGCAATTGAATGCTCCAAGCGATCAGTCCATGACTTCCTTTGTTGGCTCCTACTCTACCAGACGGTGACCGGCTCAATAGAGCACCTTTGGGCGCTGGCTTTTCGAAACCAAGTTAGGGAATCAGTGACCAACAGCTTGAGAAAGCATTCAAAAAAGTTGCATCTCTGACGATAAACACTGAATTTGATTAGCCCCTGCAGGAATTGAACCTACAAACAAGGCTTTTTCCTTGTGTTACCTAACTAAAGAGCTCCCAAGGCCACCTGATTCGGAGTAGATCCTATTTACACTGAGATTCCACCCACTGATCCAGCTAAGGCCCGCAACCAAAGAGGAGAAAAGGCCTGACTCTAACAAGTAAACAAGTCAACTACCTTGCGCCGGTAATGCTACCACGCGGGTTTTGAGGCGAGTTTCGAAATCTTTGATGAGTGTAGCAGCTTCACAAGTCCCTTCGGCTTGGAGCTGGAGTCATTGATCTGTTTGGCGAGTTTGCCTATAGATGTATACAAGAAAAGGCCTGCAAGTTCTGACTTCGTGTTCTTGACCTACTTGTCTATTAGTCTTGGCGGGAAGACTCCAATCAGTGGGAGCGCTCATCTCGCATTCTCCGATGAAGGATAACGATTCGCTCGTCAAGCCGAGGGTGACGAGTTTGGGTTTTGAGGCGAGGAAGAAAGGCCAATACTAGCCAATTCTGAGTTCCTTTTGACTCAAGAAGGTTTCGCAGGGACATCAAATAAAGTACACGTCCGCTTGGTAAGGTACAGAGTGAATTTCATATTGATGACCCACCTATTCCCGGCCTAGTTGAGAAAAGTGGAATCCATCTTTAGCCTGCCCGAAGCGCCTGAGACATATAATGTGAACAAACAACTACTGGTTACGATGGTTACGAAGTGGTCTCAAAGAGCTCTAGTTAGAAAGGAGAAAGCAAAGTCCTGCCGCTCCATCAGTAGAAAGTTGACTTCATTTCCTGAGACTGGTCCAGCCTGTGAAGAAGGAAGGGAGAGGACACAGTGGGGCGAAAACGACTATATTATCTGACATCCCTCTGGAGCATGAAGACAGACAGCGCACTCAAGCTTGGATGATGAATGCGAGAAATCAAACTAACCGAGATCGAACCGATCAATTTCGACATCTATCTCTATTATATTTTTGTCGATAATCATGTGTATGATACCGGTATCAAATTCTGAGTTTCAATATCTCACTACAGTACAGGGAGTTGGCTCAATAGTCAGCTAATAGGAGGGTCATGGGCGAGATAAAGTACTACCACTAGCTTGAGCTTCGTACTCTTGCTCAACTCAACCAGACGACACAGTCTCAACCACCCTTGTTTTGGACCTGAGTTAGATCAAAAGAAGTGCTCCCGGGCTTTTCTAGATAGATGGCAAGGAGAGAAATTACCAAAGGTTGCTCAATTTTGATATGGATATGAAAGGCAGGGCACTCTCACTCTATTGCTAATGCAAGAAATTCATCACAAACCTCCAAAAAGGAACGAGACCTATATGTGTGGACAGGCGGCGGGAGCAAGTCAGTCCTGTACCAATGCCTTCGGTCAGTCACTCCGGTGAATCTGTCCCATCGGTGGGGACAAGGCAAGGTTTTCGATTGATTGTATCTTTGAAGTTGCTGACGAGCCTGTTCATTCTGTATTGTAGTGCGAGTTCAAAGAAGGAATGAGAGATTCACGTAAGAAAGCGTTCAGGCAAGGCATCCACCCCATTTCAGTAAGGACCGGACCCAAAGATCAGAATGTCTCAAAGCAAGGACAGAACCACTAGTAGAGGTCAAGGTAGCAGCATCTCGTCCTGGATTCCTCCTTGTTCTAGGGCTCTCATCAGCATAGGGTTCTTCGGCACCAACCATAGGCGGGGGCTTCATCAGATCGAGACAAAGACCAAATAGGCTGAGGATGTACCCCTTCCTTCGACAGAATACTTATAGCGCTCCCTCCCCTTTTATTGCAATATGCACCTCTATTTATGTATGTCCATTTATTTGCGATACGTGCCCCTACTTTCTTTCCTTCCCAGCAGTGGATCACACTACTTTAGTCAACTATGTACACCCGGTAGTTGCAGTTCCTTTCTTAACTCCACTATTATCAGTATCAGCCTGAGCCCTGAGACCTGTAGCTTCGTCATGCGAACCATACGCCTTTATTGACGTTCACTCGGCGCTAGCCTCTTTCCTGACCACCTGAACTGATAAGGTATAGTAGAACAATGATCCCCCTAACTATCTTTCTGATTATCAATACAACGGAAACCGCCTTCTTGTGCTCCTGTATTCTCATCCAATCGTGGAAGCCATTCAACGCCCCTCTCTTCGGGACCCTCTGATTTAGCCCGCAGCTGAAAGGAACTTGATCAACCCGCCGAGAGAAAAAATCTCTGGTAAGCAGTCACCAGGGCTGCAAGGTCAGGCAACAGAGGTTCCCAAAGAAAGGCCGCCTGGGAGGTTTAGCTTAAAGAAGGAGAAAGATCTGAGTGAACCCAAAGGAGAGGGAGAGGTCAGAAGTCACTCTTCGAGGCATAGCGCCGTTCTTGAAGCCGTATTGACCTTGCGCATAGCCGGTCTGTTGTCAAAGAATCTCTCTCATAGGTTAGCTCTCGGGTCAGCGAGACTGAAAGCTTTCTTCGCTGCATGAGAGCAAGTCAGAAACAGGAAGAGGTGCGTCTAGCCTGAACCCTTTGGCCAGTTGTCTCTAATATTACTTTTGTGCTAAGGCATCGGTTTGAGGAAGATGGGTACATGCTATTCTATTAAAGGGGCGAAGCGCTAGTTAGTGGGAAGAGTACTTTCCTGGCTCGTCAGCCAGCATCCACCTCACGAACAAGCAGTCCCACTACGCACTAACTATCAATTTCATAAGATAAGACAGATCGTCAGGAGATTTTCGATGAGTTAGCACTACCTCGATGTGACAGAATAAGAGTAATAAAGCAGAAAAGTCTTCCTCCTCAAATAGAACTAGTAGCGGAGTGAAATAAAGAAGACTTTCAGTTCTGCCTTAGCTAGGGAGGGAGGAGTTGTAGGTATTGCGCTTCTTCGATTGCACGGTGGAGACAGCATTGATTCTCCTCATACAACTACCCAGTGGTTTTGGAAGAAGATATAGCCTTGTTTTTATCCTCATATGCCTCAGTCATACTTCCCCCTGGCTATTTTGCCCGATCTTTCCCCTCAGACATGAAGAATAGCTCCTTAACCGAATGGGAGCTCTGAAAAGATTGGTACATTGATTTGCATTGGGAGGAGAATGGTCGCTGAGGTAGATTTTTCATAGAAGAGTAGGGGCTGAAAAGTCATTTCTCATCCTGAACACGGACGGAGCGAAGAACATCATTATTCTCCTTGAATCTCCGCTAGCGTCAAGGGGGATTGCCCCTTGTATGAATTAGTTACAGATCGTCTCCTATTCCAGCCAAAGGATTCATTGATTTGCCTAACCACATGAGTCTAACCCCACAAACGGAGGTCGCCGTATGGAACTCCTGAAAAAGGAATACACTCCCCGGTTCGAAAGCCTCGATCAATGAATTCCCCTCAGGCATGATTTGAAAGCAACAACCTTGGTATATGTGAAATGGTCGCCACACTCTGGGGGTGGCGATCACACGTTCTTCTCGTAAGTTCGGTATAGCGGTGAGAAATTTCATTCGCTGAAACCTTGCCTGGAAGGGTCCCACCTTAGCAAGGCAGAATGGAATTTCATTGGAGATGAGGACGATGGGCACGTTCCGCTTTTTTGTCAAGACGCGTGCATATTTCGCGTCTAATCGGCACTCTTGCCCATCCAGAACTTTCAAACACGAAGGAAGTTTCTTCGCCTATACAGTTTGGGAGTATCAATTCATCGTCAATCCACAAGTCGTCATAATCGTGTGCACCGGAGTCATCATTGAATCTTGAACCAAAGAAAGAGATGTGAAAAACTCGACTAAAAAAAGGAAAAGATCAAGCTTTTTTGTGTACTAGGTGGACCATGGTTTTGACTTCATTGGCCTATAGCAGATCAGATTACAGGCGATCCAGTCCAACAAGACATCTTGATCTTTGAGCTCCTGTCATACTCCTCTTGATTTCCATGTCCCTCTAAATAGTCTAGGACTGAATTTCTCTTCGAGACTGCGACCCTTCTCTCTCACTATACGTAGATCCTCGTATATACTTCTCCAATTCTTATATCGATGGATCAGACCAGAGCTCAGCTCCATCATCAGAAGATATAAAGGGGATAGTCTTCTCTCTACCGGCTGACAGTGCACCTGGTCCGGACGGCTTCACCGGACACTTCTACTCTGCCTATTGGGATATTGTCGGGCCTGACCTTTGGGCCGCTGTCCAGCCCTTTTTCGAAGGCAACCTTTTGCCTAGAAGCTATACCTCATCATTTATTGCTCTAATCCCGAAGGTACCACACCCGGAGCGGTTTTCGGACTTCCGGCCCATCAGTCTTTGCAATTTCATCTACAAAGTAGCATCGAAGGTTCTCTGCGACAGACTGCCCAACATCATCTCTGAGGAGCAAGGGGCCTTCACCAGAGGGAGGGGCATCATTGATAACGTCTAATTGGCTCAAGAAATGCTGCTGAACTTGGATAGGAAGGTCAGGGGGTAGAACCTGGTGCTTAAGCTGGATATGGCCAAGGCCCATGATAGACTAGAGTGGGACTTCCTCTGATCGGTGCTGAAACGATTTGGCTTCTCTAGCATATTCTTATTCTTGATCTCAGCCTTGATCAAGAATTTCTGTTTCTCTGTGGTCAGAGATGATTTCGTGGGGCACTCCTCTCGGGACCTGAGACAGGGCGACCCCATTGCTCCAGCCTTGCTGAGAAAGCACTGAGCCGAGGTTTGAGATTCCGTCTGCTTCTTCGGTGTCCTTTTGCCTATCAGTCAGCGGGCCCGCCTGGTCATTCCAATGTGATCAATGCTGTCTCTTGTCTCTCCTTGAGGGTGGGTCAATCCCCTATCTGTTCTTTGAATTGACTCCAAAGGGCTTTCCGTCATTCTCTACCGGCAGGGCTGACGCGGAGAAGCTGGCAGACGCATCGATTGAGGAAGTCTCTCTCTTTCATTCTACCAGGGTGAAGGCGCCAGTTTCAGCTGAACCACACCTTCCTTCGTCGGGTCAATCCTCAGCGGACCCCGCTATCCCTCTCCCTCCCGCTTCTTTGGGGTGATATAATCGACGTCTGCGGCCCTCCTCAAACCCTCCATCACCCCCACGGACCGATCTCTCACGGAAGGATCGGCCATGGCAATGGACGCGCGCGTGCAAGGAGCCCTTCGAGGTGCACACGGATGCGTCCGACTTTGCGATCGGCGGGGTAGGCATCGGATTAGCAGATCATTGTCGGGACACCCCATCGCCTACGAGAGCCGAAGAACGACACTGAGCGGCGCTACACCGTTCAGGAGAAGGAGATGACAGCGGTGGTGCATTGCCGCCTAAGGACGTGGAGGCACTACCTACTCGGCTCCGACGTTCGTGGTCAAGACCGGTGGCCACGAGCTATTTCCAAACCCAGAAGAAATTTGCGCCTAAGCGCGCAAGACTTCCTTGCGGAATTCAATATGAGCATCGAGTACAAGCCCGGCAAGGAGAACCATGTGGCTGACGCGCTAAGCCGGAAGGCAGAGTTGGCAACGGACAGCTCAAAGGAACCCTCCTCGATCGGATCAGAGTAGGCATGTTGGAAGACCCTACGGCGCAAGGCTTGGTTAAGTTGGCGCAAGAAGGGAAGACACGAAGGTTTTGGGTCGAGATCGGACGGGCTCCTATACGCCAAGGGAAACCGGGTGTTCGTACCAAGGTGGGGCAACCTCAGGAAAGAGCTACTCAAGGAGTGCCATGACACGAGGTGGGCCGGGCACTCCGGGCAGCGAAGGACGTTGGCCTTGCTTGAAGCCGCTGACTTTTGGCCGCGCATGAGGGAGGAGGAGGAGTATGTACGCACTTGTATTGTTGGCACACAAGACAAGGTGGAGCACCAAAGGCAAGAAGGCGGCCTGCTCGAGCCTTTGCCAGTACCAAGCCGTCCATGGGGGAGCGTCTCCATGGACTTCATCTCGGCTCTCCCAAAGGTGGGGGAGACTACAAGGGAGCCAGAGGCAAGCCAAATGGAGGGAAAGAAAGGTACGGGGAAAAGGGCAAGGACCAGTCCAAGCCCAATCAAAGCTGCTTCCTATGTGATGGACCGCGTGAAGGATTGCCCCACGAAGAAAGCTCTCAATGCTATGCTTACCCAAGACGGAGAGCACCATCATGAGGAGCAAGAGAGGAATGAGGAGAAAAATGAGATTTTGCATATATGTCTGATCAAACTTTGTCGAGCCGAGGAACTCTCCTGTCAGCGCCAGAAAGAGCTTTTCGCTAAAGTCAACGGAAATGGTGTCTTTGCGGGGAAGAGGCTTTGAGGAAAGCTTGTATTGGGAGGGAAAAGAGAGAAGGTCATGGACGGCGGAAAAGTCCTTCCGTGCGGGCGGTTTCATTGAGTCGCAGATGCGAGCGCAGTTCCTGCCTGGAAAGTGAGAAAGAGGCCGGGAAAGCCTTTTTGAAGGCGCATTTGAGTGGATGAATTCTTTTTGATCTTTCCGCAATCGTTCACGTACGAGGGTCATCGAGATGGTTGGCTCTCCTTTTGGTCTTCACGACGAGATCATCCGCGTAGCACTCGACCACTCTGTGGAGCAGATCATCAAATATGAGAGTCATTGCTCGTTGGTATGTGGCTCCCGGCCCGAAATGCCTGAAATCTCACTTGAGCCCTTGATCCTAGAGGAAGGGAAGAAGCTCATTCGAGCGGATCCGAAAGAAGGTCCACCCGGCAGGACGGAGAGCAAAGGGGTCGGGGGAGAAGAGCCTGTCATAGAGCGGAACGACGCTTTCCATCCCTGCCAGAGGTCAGAGGGGAGACCGGAGTGAGGCTTTGACTCTATTCCCTCCATCTCTCCCCGGTCAGGTAGTAGGGAAAGGAAGATAAGAAGATCAACTGAGTCCCCAACGCCTAAATAGCATTTCTTTTTCTCATTCACCCTTGCCGGGCGGGCTCTCTCTTGGAGTTGGGGGATACCCCGTTGACCTTCTTTTGTGGATGGAATCTTCAATGAGTGGAAACAACGACCAGACTTGCTCCGCAGTACGAGCCTCAGCTCCCAGAGGAATGGCCGCCTTCCCTTCCGGTGAGGCCCAACCCAAGGAGAACTCAGGGGATCAAACTGGCCCTGATTCATTCTATAGGGCGGACCAAGAGGGCTGGCTCATCAATCTCAGACGGAGCATCAGGGGCGGGGCAGCTGCTGGGGGCTGAGAGTTTTCCACCGTGAAATCGTTTCCTACCTCCGCTTCGCTCCCCAACCTCTTCTCTTCTCTTTGGCAGTCAGATATCCTTCGCTTTCCCTGTACGTTGTATATCTACCGGTATACGGGTCGATTGACTGGGAGGATGGACCCCTTTTGACTCTCTTTTTTGCTTGTCGGGGAGATGAAAGGACCATATGGGGAGGGGGAGGCTTTGCGACTCTCCAATCCCGGGTGGAGAATCCTTCTCCGAGTAGGGACACGGAGTCCCCAGGGAAGAATGAGACCAGCAGCTGTCTGCCGCTGTGGACTGGAAGTTCTCAGCTTTTCCAGTCCTGACTCCAAGCCCAGCTGGGTGGGATTGCCTTCAATGCACGAGGAAGAAGGAGAGGAAAGCAAGCGAAAGGAAGGGTCCCGGGAAAAGAACGGACCTACAGAAGTGGAGCACCTGAGTATCCCCCACGTACTCTCCTCGGGGAGGGAACTTTTGTGATCAATGGAAGGAGAGCGAAGAGAACAGCCCAGGACAGGACAAGCGGGAAGGGAGGACCAGATCTTTCTTTTGAAGGATGGACTCTCTTTCTGAACCTCATGATTGATGCGGGCCACCTCAATCGAAACGAAAAGTACAGACTGATTGGGATCGTGGAGCAGGAAGCCGTCAGGGCACCGGAAGAAGATGAGGGTCGATCGAAGTGGAAATGCGACGAATGAAATCCCTCAGGAAAGGTGGTTTGGTGTGGCCGAGGGGAGTCACAAGCATCCAAGCGTCACCAATTTAGACAGAGAATGCAAAAGGAAGTCAGCTGCTCGGTTGGCTTCTCGCCAACTATGGGTCAGTTTCCAGTTCTTGAACGTCGGAGAGCTCCGCCCAGATGTGGAGCAGATCGGTATGGATGGCCCAAGGATGGTCCCCTCTCTGGTTGATCCAGTGCACCACCAGTTGTGAGTCTGATTCTACCCAAATGTGAGGTACATTGAGTTGGGTAGCCAGAGTCACTCCTCTCCTGACGGCCAAGACCTCTAGTTTATGGATGAGCCTCCCAGCAAGTCCTTCATACCCAGCGGCATAACCAGTTAGGAACTCGCCCCTGCTAGGCCCATAGGCTTGCATGTACCTTCTTAATGCCAAAAAGATTCACATATAGAGCAAAAGATGAAAGCAGAGTGAGAAGCAGTCAGGGGAATTGCCGTAGGTAGGTCTTGACGAGAGGGTCACCTGACGACCAGTGACCCGCTGACATGAGAGGAACTCGGCTCGACTGACCGAACCCTCAGTTCTCCTGTCTTCGGCGGGTCACTCTGACTTGACTCCAAAAGGAGGCGAACATCTGGGCAAGGGAAAGCGCAGTGCGCCTAGTGCTTCTTTCTTTGGTCTTTTCCAAAGATTCTCTCAATGTCTCATCGTCCCGTGGTGGTGGAACCAACCGACGATGTCTGTCGTCCAACCCGACCTCAGACTCTTTCTTCCCGACCTATTTGACTCTCTGGCCGCATTCCCTGAGGTGGTATCCCGAGGTAGAGGTCAAGGGCGAATTCCGTCTTCTCTACAGTAGCACCATGAAGGGAGCAGGGAGGAGCTGCGCCCAGGAGGCAAGCCACTTTGGAGGGTTCAACGTCCAATTCTGAACTGAAAAGAAGAAGAGGATGAATCGAAAGAGGGATGCAAGACCAAAACAGGTGCAAAGAACCGAACTTCCGAGAAACTTCCTCCCATACCCATGGCTTCCCCCCCATACCCGGGCCCGGTTCAACATTTTTGGAAAAGAATCGAACCAAGCTCGAGAAGACTTGGCCATTCAATCTTGTGAACTAATCGAGACAAAAATGGGAGAAGGAGATACGAACGGAGAGGAATAACCAATCGATGAAGGAACATGAAACCATTCTGTTTCAATAGAGGTACGGGAAAGGGTTGGGGGCAATGAAGTAGGTGAAGTGGTTGGATTTTGCGAGCTGTTCCAACCACTGCTTGATGTGATTCCAAGAGCCGAACGAGAATGAATACCACACAGAAGAGTCAAGACCGGGCTCCCTAATGGAATGTTTAACCGATCCATTCCGGATCGATCGAATTGGTACGGAAGTTGTAACATGGGAAAACCACGGAAAACACAACTGATTTGAATAACCCGGTGACCCACCAATTGTAGAAGTAGGATCTTTGGCAAGCAATAAGCACTGAAATAAGACAATTCGAGTGTACCATCTTCTTTTTCATTTCGAGGAAAAGGTTCGGGGAGAAAGGGAAACAACGGAGGGATCCGAATCGGACCTAAATGGGAATGACATGAAAAGTCTTTTTCAAAACCTATCAGGGAGGGCGTAACGACGATATACGATAAGAATGAAAAAAAACTCGTGATTGGTGTGGAGGGGAGGATCCGTTTATGAAATAAAAAAAGAAAGAGTCGTCTCATTTCCTTACTTCTTCGTTCCTTCCACTTATTTGCTTGGGCACTTCGACGGCTGGTTCTGAACGCCGCGGGAATCCTCTCATTCGGACGCCTACCCTCCAACCGGGTTGTGAAAAAATGGACTCTTTCTTTCCTCTCTCTTCCGATGATCACATCAAATCAGGTTATAACAGCTCCTCATTAGAGTGACACCGCACAGTACTCCCAAGCTGGCCACGACTGCCAAGCTCAGACCGCTAGGCTGAACACGGCCAGGCTGAGGCCAACAGACCCGCACGCTGATAACAAATGCCTTTCTTCTTGCAACGAAATACTGCTCTTCTCCCTTTCGGGCCATCGGCCTACTCTCTATAGGGAAATCTCACTATCAAGATGCTGCCCCCTAGCTTCGAAGTGGTCGGCCCCTCATCATCCTCGAGGTTATAGCCTTTCACGATGGATTATCGCGAGTGGGCCAATAGGTATATTGAGCCCTGATTTTCGTTCTTAGACTTTCCGAGAGTGGTCTACCCGTGAAGACTCACCTGACTTTGGATCGTTTCCTTGGACACCATGTTGATAATCCAAGCTCGATCCGGTTTAGTATCAAGCGTGCCACATGACGAGCTGATCACCTAGGCTATACATTGCTCTTTCCGATCAGAGGGTTCCAAACCGACATTGAGCCTCATGTCACAGAATGCGGGGGGGTTGTCAAAAATCTCATTTAGCAATCGGGCCCGCGGAGGCTCGCCGTCGATCCATTCAACATCTACACCAACAAGAAGATGGCGGGGCCAGCTTTCGAAAAACGTGACCTAACAAGGGAACCAGAGGAGGAATACCAAGATATGGCTTCAAAAAGAGGCGGTATCAGTATTTGAGAGAGAGGGCTAGGGAAGGAGATGAATCAAGCAAGAAAGGAGGCAGGATCAAGTTCCAGACCAATGTGCGGACTTCCGGTATTCACTGCATAACCATGAAAAGGGTAGGAAATGTCCAGCAACTCAACATATCCATGGTTCGTCGAGCTTGGATATATTGGTGCTGAGAGATTCAGCAAAATGGTTAGGGATGGAACACTTGACCATCTCGACGTTGGATTCCCAACCGACATGCAAGTTATGCTTGCAGGATATGATGGCCAAGCTGCCCTCTTCTTCAAAAAAGAAAAGAGCCACTGAATTGTTGGAGTTGGTACACACATTTCTGTATGGTCCCTTGAGTGTGAGGGTGCTCCAGCACCATCGCGTCTGAGTCCTTTCCTTCTCTGTACTCCATACTAGCATAGCAGTAGGCTTGGGAAAGAGAATTCCTGATTCTTTCATGTGAGCAGTCAAGGTCTTGCTCGTCTTCCAGGCCTTTCGGGAAAGTAGCCAATCTTTTTCTTTGAGACTTGGTAGCTGGCTTTGAAGCAGACCTCTTTTGCAGAGTGTCCAACGGAACAGCATGACCAAAGGCCGAGACAAGGTATCGAGTCAAGGAGAATCCACAGCGCAATCAGACCTTCTGGCTCCTCCTCTGCTTCGTCAGCCAGCTTCTTCCGGTGTCGTCGTCGGCCTCTGACTTATAGTTAGTATAGGGCCAGTTGCTTATACTGCTGCATCTTGAGTTTAGAGTCTTGTTCTCTGTTAACTGGATCGAGAAAGTCAACTGATGGCCAGATTCTACTTCTAGCTTCCAACTCGGAACCACTGACAACTTCTCTTTCCTCCGATAAATAGGAAAGAGTTCCACTCGCCCTGACTTGTGAACTGAAAGATTCTTTGATCCCTATCTACTAAGCCCGCAACGGAAAGAGTGATCCGCGGAAACCATTGAAAGCAAGCAAGTTGACCAGTTAGACGAGCTACGGATGAAGTTTGATCATTAGCCGCTGAAGCGACAGAAAGGTCATTTTCTTTCTGCCTCACTTGGCACTGACTCTTTCACTACTACCGGTCTTGAGTCTTATACAACTGAGTATGGTTGAAGTGCTTCTTGCTTTTTGGACTAGTTTCTCGATCGAGCATGAGCTTACACTCCCTTCCTTCATTCTTCATTGGAAATCCGTAAAGGAAACTAGATGATTGAGAAGTGAAAGCTCTTTTGTCTGGTATGAATCCAAGAGGCCAGAAAATGAGTGGGTGACTTCGTCTGCGTGCAAGAAAGATTCCTTCCTCTTCCAAAGATGCGTCATTCGAAGTGCATGGGGGAAGGCCACGCGCTCTGGTGTTGACTTCAGGCAAGAACTGCGCATCGGGGGTAGGGGGTTGGGGGACCTAGTGTGCACCTCCGGGATCACAGTTTTCATCTGACACCTATTGGGTTATACCGAAGATCAATAGAGAAAGCTCAATCCCTCCGACTCATCAAAAAAATGAACTTTTTTCCTTGGGTTCAACAGACGTCATGTAGTAGCTCCGTCCCTCCCCCGACCCCTTTGCTGAACCCGAGCCTGATTCTGGCGGGAAAGAAGGAATCTGATTGCTAACAATACCAGGAGCGCACTCCGGTGTGGAGCTGCGCGTGATAGGATACCTCATCAGTCTCCGAGAGAGGGTTCGCCCGTGACTGAAACACCTGCTCTCCTTCCCCGTCTTAGTTCAGCCGATCCAATGGAAAAATCTGAGCTTTTCCTGCTTCCGCTTAGATGGAGTGGGAACTCTCCAATTCGTTTGAGTTTTTCCGAATCCTTCTTTTGGTGGTTGAATCATCTGCTTCACCGGTTTCAGGTGAGGCTCCATACGGAAGAAAAAGTTGGTGAAATATGTCATTATCTCAACTTTCAAATACAGAAAAAAGCCTATGGATAATCAGTCCAATCAACCAAGCGGATGGCCCCCTCAGTGACGTTGGGGAATGCATTGAGGGGAACTTCCAAAAGGGATATGGCTTGCTTGACTTCTCCTTCCAAATATATAGTCAGCTTTCACTGACTGCCCTGAGAGCTTGCCTTGCACTTTGCGCTGGAGCTTTTGACGTGACTTGTTCGTTCCTTTCTTCTTCGATTTGAGGTTCGTTCAAGCAGTGCTTCACCAAAGGGAGAAGAGCTTGAGTGCCAGATCGTAGTTGATAGATTCTTCTTGGTCAGAGACTTTTTCCCCTTCTCAAATCCATGAGTTGGAGTTGGAAGCAACCCGTGTATCCATGGTTCTCTGCTTTCGAACAGCCTTCGTTCGAGTTCCTTCCGACAAGTCAAGTACCGGAACCTCGGCAATGTAGCCAGGCTTCCCAGGTATCGAGGTCCCTGCCTGATCTCCCGTCGTTCATATCCTCCCCAGCGGTTGATGGAGCGAATCCAAATGGGCGCTTCGGCGAAGAAAGACAAGAGTGCAGTTCGGGCAGTGAAGTGACTGAACACGTGATTATGTCGTGTCCCGGGACCATTGAGTTTGTCGCTAATCCCACTTCCGGTAGGGGTTTCACCGCCTTCTTTGGTTTGTTCCTTTTCATGGTTCGAAGGCTGCTCCCCAAGGGATGACATCGCCTTTGCTCGAGTAGAAGATACGGTGGTCTTTGCTTGACTTTACTCAATAGGGCGATCCGGAGCTGGGCAGATCTGCCACAAAGTGGATGTTTTGACTCCGGGAATGCGGATAGGCAGGCAAGGAGTCGGGACCTACGAAGAAAACGGAAGTGCGCGCTAGCGCACGTAGGCTTTCGAGCTGTAGTTTGCTGGGCAAAGAGATATGAGTGAGGCGATTTAGTGTCTCTAGGGTAGGGCAGGAAAAGCCCAATGTCCGCTTCGGCTCGGGCAGGAAGAAATCAAAATGGTAGGCACAAAGAGTAGAGTCGTGGAAGCAAGCCCTGGGGTAGGAATCATGGTAGCTTTACCAAGTCTGATATGGGGCATTCTACTAATGAAAGTCAAGAAAGAGAATGCATTAGGGCAGTCTCTCCCCTGTGAGCAGAACAATCAACAAGAGAAAGAAGTCGAGTCTTGACTGAACCGCCAATCGCATTGGAGACCTCAAGCGAAGTGGGATCGGAACACACCAAGGGCCGAAGAAAGAACACAACCAATAGAGGAGAGCAACAGAGAGCAATAGGACCATGGAGATCGGGAGAAAAAAAGACATGCTACAGAGAAAGAGAGCCACGCCGGCCTTTTCAGAGGCCATCCCGCAAATGATTCATATTCATAAAGTCATCTTAGTTTGAGTTCCCCGGTTCGGTGAATAGTGAATAAATCGAGTTCAATCAATTCAATACAGAAGAAAGAAAGGCGATGCAGCATAAGCAACAGAAGCTGGAGAATCAGCAGAAGCAGGATAAAATCAAGTCTTTGTTGCGAGGCGTAATTATGTAGGGGAGGATTGAGAATACCGAGCTGGGGTTTTGGTGCCTGAACTCGTATAATATCGGACAAAAAAATAGTGATCCTTCGGCGCTTGAGAGCCAAGAGTTCGATCAATTAGTTGCCTAATGTTCTTCCTCAGGGTAAGAATCACGAGTCGAAGGGACGGTTCAAAGAAAGAGTTCCTTCTTCCGGACTTGGAGCTGGAGTTTGTTGGAAAGCATTGTGCGGACGATCTAGTGCATTTTTCTCATAAAGACGCATGAGGAAGGCAAGCAGGAAGGACTTGTTAGGCTTATTAGTCTGAGTCCGTTCCCGAAGGGTAGTTCCTTGCTTAGTGCGGCTAGGGCTCAATCTCCGGATAGAGGCATTCCTTCTCTTAGGGGCGGTTCACTGACTTGTGTATAATAAGAAGGTGATTCCGCATCACACAATGAAGTCAAGTAGGAATTGCGCTTTCTTGAGATCATCCCGTCCGGCAAAGATGAAATTGATCATGAGAAGAGGAAGGATCAACACAAGCAAGAAAAGAAAGGAGCTAGGCTTGTTGGAAAGCCGGGCAAGCAGGAGAAGCAAAGCCGTCCGTGCGGGTCAGTTATAGAATGCCTAGTTGAGTTGGTAGTTCTCGAGCAAGGGCATCTGATCTCATCTCAAGACGAGGCGGGTTCAACAGCTCGGAAAGCTAGGCAAGCAGTCAGGAGAGCCATCCGTCTAGTTAGGATCTCGCCTAAGGAGAAGCAGCAGAAGGAGCAGAGGGAGGTGTCACACTTTCCATAATCTCTGATAGAATCAGAAAAGTAATATGTGTTTGTATCTGCTTCTTTCCAGTACAGTACTGATATAGTCAAAAGTGAATGTCCACCTCGACAGGATGAGATGTTGATGCTTCCCCGGCAATGATGAAAAAGGAAAAGAAAATCTTCCCTTCGCTTATTATGATTACCGAGTGTCAGGCAGTTTCCGAAGTATATCTTCTCAAAGGCCTACTTGACTAAAGACAAATGCTAGTTTGTGACTGCCCAACCTCATGCCTAAGGGTGGTTACGGCTGTTTTGTATAAAGAAACATGGCCTTTGTGTTCGAATGAATATCATACAATATAGCCAGCCCGGTAATCAAGCCCCATTTAGTCAAATGAGTTCTAGTTCTATCTCAAGGAGTGAGGCGAGTTCGTAGAACGAGCAGGAAGGGTTCGGACGCATCACATAGTCAAGGAGTCGGTGAGCGCATGAGAGCCCTGAGTTGGAAGTGGAAGAATGCATTCACGTCAGTAGAGTAGGATGAGCTTTCGGAAGGGTGAATCAATCCCTGACCGAACGTCACTTGAATGTGAGTGCTTGTCAAGTCCGTCTCTTAGTGATGACGGATAAGAGCCTTTGTCTCCGAAAGGGGTCATGCATGAATGCTGCTCGGGACGACTCCTATCCTATAGTCCTATAGCATTCTTGCTTCTTCGCGGGAAAGTCCTTCCTGGGCTATACATTATACATGACCGGCTTCAAACCATGAACATCGGGATCAACCAGATTCCACATGGCGGACTAGACTAGCCGCTACAAGTTTGAGTGCGTAAGCTCGCCTCAACGTCACCCAACTCACTGGCAACAAAGGCGCCGTTCAATTCACAGTGGGTCCAGAAAAAGAATAGCTGCTTCAACTCATCAACTCGAAACGGGCATCTGGAAATATCGTAGTAGAGAATGAAGATAGGAATCGGTCAGTTAGCGCATCGTCAAGTTCGGCGATCACGGATTGAGAAGCTGCCGGAGCTAATGAAGCCAAGCCAGCTCAGTCAAAATGGATTGCTGTTTCAAAAAACAGCTCAAGCCGAGTTCGATCTAGTCTTCCTTCTTTCGAGAAAGAAAATCCATCTTTGTAGTAGCTATACCCGAAATAGAGTAGAGTCAGGGGCTGAAGATGTTGATCAGACCCATCCTTCCTGGATCAGAGATGTAGCCATTCCTCGCTTCTTTAGTGCCCAAGCTGCTTTGTCTACAAAGTCTCTCCTTGCCGTTGTTCTTGTCATCAGACTGCCTGAGACCACTTGCTGCTTTGGAGACTGCTAAGGCTGGCGATGACTTTTGGCTTGGAACAAGCCTCTTGGATGAGCTGCTGCCACATCTGACACCGAGAGGGACCTTGTCGACGCAACGGGGCGAGCTGGACGTATCCGTGCATTTGACCTAGTAGTGGACGCGCTCAAGCTATAGAGGGATTTCTGCCTAGCCCTCTTCTTTCGCACTTTTGCTTCGCTAGCAGAGTGTGAAGGCAAAGAATGGCACAAGACGGATTGAAAGCAAAGGGACGGGAGGACCTTCCGAGAGCCCTCCTTCAGTCGTCAGAACTTGGGGTTGTCCTCCCCCGCATGTACCTTGTTTCAGGGAACCTTCCTAAAGAGATCAGATCGCGGAGGATAGTGGCATGAACCAATTCAAGTAGAGCACTCCCTTCGGTCAGTGAGAATCAAACTATCCCGGCCGTGGAAGTCATTCTCTTCAGGGTCTTCTATCACGCTTCGAATCCCCAGGATCTGTCACCTATTGGGGATCAGCAGCGCAGGACAAAGAACTCAGATCTCTTGGCATCCGGACTCACCAGTCTTCTGAATTAGGTTCAGGATCTGCCCCAGAAGAGATGGCTCCTGCAGAACAAGGCTCTTTCTTAGTTCAAACCACCTGGTATGCCTGATTAGCCTCCTTCCGGTCCTTCTCTACCACCATTTCTCTTGGATATCCCCAATCCGTCAGGTCTCTTTCCGCTGCTGCCTATTTGAGGCAACCAGCGACATCTCCATGGTCAGTCACCGCACCTCTTTCTGTTGCTCTTCCTGCTGGATGAGTTTGCATTGCGGGGTCCCGGGCTTCTATGTCCTCACTTTCAAAGAGGGAAAGTTGCTACCCAGCCTATTGAGAAGCTGACGAAGCTAGTGAGCCTTGTGACTAGAGCACCGAAAGGTTGCCTGTGGGACCGAAGAGAGTCTGGTCCAGACCCGAGTGGCGCATCCCTTTCCTCTCCTTCTAATTCCGGCATGAGATAGAGAAGTCGTTGCCCGGGGGAGAAGAGCCGATTGAAAGGGAAGGAATACGATAGACGGGGAAGAAACTCTGATTGTCAACCGAAAAGTGGTCAAACAGATAGAGAATTGGATAGCAAGAACGCCAAGATTGGGCGGGCTAAGCGTGGAAAGGAGGAAGACAACCCTGTGTACTATACCAGTATCAGAAGAAGTCAGTCAGATAGTTGTTCTTTGACTCGCTTTTCATACTAGGGACTGGGGCGTGATTCATAGTTTCGAAGACCTTTCCATTGATCAGGCATTAATGGATTCTTCCTTGAGGTTTGACCCTTTGAATGTATAGATAGATCGTGGATTCCAAAACCCAAGAAACCTGGGAAGCGGAGCCCTATTACTCCAAGAAAAATGACATTCTTGTTCTGGATGCTCTTTCTCAAGTATGGAATGAGGTCTTTGCGTTAGGGAAAAGGTCAGACGCTCTATTACCTGCCGACGGTGCTTCGTTCGTTCCGCTTTGATAGGTGGAAAGCGGGCCTCTCTTCGTTCCCCGCACATACGGAGTTTTCGACATTTCTCCTTGTCCCTCAAAGCAGTGATAAGCTGAAAGAGATCCCATTACTTTATAGAGCAAATTCAATGGGGTCTTCCCGCAGCTCTTTCTCGTGGTCTGGTTGTGGCCTACAACGATCCATTTTTGACTCAGATTCCGCCATTGGTCAATTGAAAGCTCGGCCTGAGGATCTGCTGATTTTTGTGATGCAGTCTGATGCCATTCGATCTCTTGCCCTTGGTTTTGTTTTTCCGGGTTCCATTTCTTGATCAACGGGTGAGAATGCCCCTCCAAGTTGCCAGGGATCGTCGCCCGGGGACCATCCTGCTTCCTGGCAGAGTCAGTGGAGCGAAGTTCTCATCCTTTTCCCAAAAGGGTCTACCCCTCTTCCATTCCATCAGAGCGAAGCAAAGGAAAGACGGGTGCATGAAAAACAAGTTGTCATTCGGGAGATCTTTGACCGAGTCGAGCCTCCGACGAAAAGTCCTACGCCCCCCGGAAGGAGCCCACTGATGAAGGACCCCCTGGTCATCACCCAGGAAGAAAGCCGAGGGTAGGAAGAAAGACGTGCCTCTTTTGTTCTGTTCCCCTCAGTGACCCGCCCGTCAGTGGGGGAATATAATACTACTCTACTGATTGAAATGGTCCCACGAAGACAGAGTTCAAAATTGTCGGGTTATTTGATCATGCCCGTCCAAAAGGGTCCCTCGAATGATTGACTCATACAAGGATTCCCGAGGGTCTGCCCTTCCTTCCTGTTGTCTTCTCCGTTCTTTACATAGCGCCGCCCCCCTCCAATAGCCAGTGAGGCGAAGTCCCGGTACCTAACTTTGTCCTCAGCTCCCAGCTGAGATTCAGTTGAAAACGTACCGACCTGAAAGAGATAATCACCAAAGGGCAGAGGCCAGATATTCATCCCTTGTATAGAGCCGGCAAGCAAAAGGAATTCTCGGAGCCACGGAAGGGAGGGAGGGAGAAATGCCATGCTGTGTTGGAAAAGAGGTCCAGTCAAAGCAAGCATTTGGTATCATTTGAGCATGCCCATACATACTCTGAACATTTTCTTTCCATCAAAAGATTCCCGGAGGAATGTCCCCGGCCCGTAACCTGTAATGCTCGCTTAGGGCTCGATGGCCTCACTCACGGGATGGAAGAAAGGGTCCCATGGAGAAGGTCACAAAGCAGGGAAAGGGATGGAACAATTCGTTTGCAGATGGGAACGTGTTCTCCTACCATACCGAAGTTCAAGTGACAGACGGATCACATTTGATCAGTCACAAAGGGCGGGAGCCCCACATATAATGATGATGATTGGATCAATCAACGTCTTTCCCAGGACCCGTCCGTCACCCTTGGTCCAGCTCTTGCCATACATCCTACTTTCCACCGCCAGCCTCCGATGCGAAATCACCAAAATGCCGAGCCCCCTTTCATCGCTGGATCCCCCAATTTTCCCTCTCCAAAAGCGAACACGGGAAGGGGGAAGAGATTCAGTACCGAAATGGCCCTCAACCTGAAAAAGAGAAGGAATTCCCCGGGGCCAGTGCGGTAGCGCCATGACATGAGGGCCCTCTGCCACCCCTGGTTCATGTCCCAGAGACAAAAGGACCTCCGGTGCGGAGACTCATTTGACACACACAAGAACTGAACTTTCCCGGGCGGGATTCCCTCTTTCTTGCCACTGGGGGATACCGAAAGTTGGATACATTTCTCGGACGGGTTTGAGGGACTAAGCTAAGGATGAAAAGAAGAAAATTGTGTTGGATCTCTTTGACCATGCCCCCCTCTCACCTGACTTCCTCCCTGGCTACAACAGCTGCATTGTCCTGTCATCAAAGGAATAATAGCTAAATGTCGGAACTTTGAACAAAGGATGGAGTGGTCCAGCATCTGCTCGCTGGTAATCACACGTCACCTTCCAAAAGGGAACTAGACCGCAATGATACCATTTTTCCCCAACACTTTCCAGTCAGGAAAGGATGGTGCTGCGGTAGGTATTTCAGTGAACGGAATCTCAGGAAGAAGCTCAATGCCAAATCATTCCCCGTCCAGCAGTGAGACCAAGATTGAGCCTCGTCTTCCCCTCGTTGAAAAGAAAGGCAGATGCGGGTTTTTCTCTTTTTTCCATCATCGACTTTTTTATCAAGACATCAAAAAGTCGAGTTCAACAAGACGAGGAATGCGCCTTTCAGGTTCCGAACCAGGGGCAGGGATTTCCTCCTTGCCTGCTTTCCCTGTCGGGAGGTATTGGATCATGAGCGCTGGAACAGAATGAGTTGATCAGATGATGGGCCGGTACACTGATTAATAAGGGGGAGATGGAGTGCAGCGAACGAAAAAAAAGCCCTCCCTGCCTCCGTCATTTTTTCAAGTACATGAAGGTTTTTAGGAAACTATCTTCTATCAAAACAAAAAAGGGGGAATTCCGTTTTTTTCGTCGAAAGCTCAATGAAGACCGCGGCCGGGGATCTTTGCCAGAGTTCATCGCGTGAAAACACAAAGGGTGACAGCGGCATCACGATTCGGAGGTGGGGGCTATGACCTGTAATTCATCTGGCTGTTCGGGTGAAAGGGAAGGGCCTCGTCTAAATCATCGGCTTCTCTGCCCCGGCTCTCTATGAAGTTCTACAAAAGTCTGATCTTCCCGGGACGTCAGGAAACACAAAATGGAGGGATGTGACGGTTGCATACGGGGAAGGTGACTCCCGAGCCTCCTGCATTCAGCCCCTGGGTTTCGTTTTTGCAGGTGCGCGGTGTCAGAAATATGACGGAGGTGATGTGAACAGGAAAGCCCTTCGGGTACAAGTAGTCGGAACAGAATGGACTCGGGACCTGACTCGTATACGTCTAGTGTACCGTGTACTCCCCACAGTCTCCGGTATAGAAGAGAAGACCGTGCTGGGGATCTGACGGACCAGTGCGGACGCCCTATTGCGTCAACAGTCAGACGGGTGGTACAATTCCCTTCGGTGGTGCAACTCCCCGGATGGGTGCTTGCAACCCTTGGTCTACTAACCTGACGGCTCGTGCCGGAACTATGTGTGGATGTTGGGTTCCTATGGCTTGTGCCGGTCCCCTGGCTGGTACCTGGTTCCGAGCAGGGAATGACACATGCATGGCTCGTGGGTTGATAATGCATGCAGGATGGATGATGTGCGGAAGACGAAGTACTACAAAAGTGAAGTGCCTCAGTGATGTGGTAGCGTGCTACGTGAAGTGGGGAATACTACGTAGTGATGGTGACGTGATGCGCAAGCCGCACACACAGATGAAATTCAAAGAACCCGCCCACTACCTGCTTGATGGAAGGAGGATCATGGCATAGATGTTGCATACAACATCCCCCTCTCAATTCGGGGATCCGCGGTACAAGCTCGGCCTGCAGAAACGAGCTCCATGCCTTTCACCTCCAAACAAAGACAGGATTTGGTCCCCCGGCCGACGACGACATCACCGTGACCCCGAAAGGCCACGTACAGGACTCCCTCACTACGGACACTCGACTCGGATGGCTCACTCCGCCCCCATATTACCCGAGACGACGATGGCCCACCTTGGAAAAGGAAAAACTCACAAACGGACAATGAATTGTCTTCAACTTCCGCTTCAGATGATCTGTTTTCGCCCCGCCGGCCCTTCTCGGGGAAGGGGAGAAAGGACCAACGATCCATCCGACGTTTCATGAAAACCCTGTCTTTTTGGTCATCAGTCTATTTCCTCCGCGATCCCCCCGCGGATTCTCGATGAAACCCGGTTTTTTTTTCATTTTGGGATTGACCGAGGATTGTAGATTTTGGAAAAGCTTTGATATGAAAATCTTTGGAAGAGGGCCGGCGATGATGGATCTGAATGCCTGTGTGGACTTCGGGAGTCGCAGTGGCTTGGATCAGCCTGAAGCTCCTGTTGGGAAGGGGTCGACGCTTCCATCTTTTCAAAGGATTGAGCTGAGTAGTCAAAAAGCGAAAGATTGGAAAGCAATTGAGACCAAAAGGCGTCGTCAGAAAAGACTGGCGTGATGACTGACTCGTCGAGAGTAGATCTATTGTGCCAGCTGTCTACCGGTGCCGCTCTTAACGAGCTGTGATGAAAGATGGGAGCTCTTTTGGGACCTTTGGATCACTCCTTCAGATCGATCTTCATGTCAAATCCCTCCGTCAAGCCTTATCAGAGTTTGATCTTTGTCAATCAAATGCCAACCCATTGCTCGGTCAACTTTCGGATGAAAAGCGGATTTTCTTGAAACACTCCCTCGTCTACCCCGGGACGTGGGCTATTGAAAAGAATGCAAAAGGAAAGTTCTTGCTTGGTGGTCATCTTTCCGTCAACATCTTCAACTTTCTTCAGGGGATTCACGTGGGCCTTTCAAAACTGTAGGGGCCCGGGGAATCATTATTCTTGGATTTGATCGAAAAAACGCTTTCTTTTGACTCCCGGCCCAAAAGAGTGGTCTCGGGTCTACTCGAAGCCTATGGATTCCTTGCTTTGTCTCCTTCTCACTGGCACCGGGGAAGGGCAGGTTCTCATCCTTCCCGGCTTGTCCCCGCACAGGAGACAGAGATTGACTCTATGAGTGAGATCGGGAATCCTCTGTCTTGCTAACCGAGGAGAAGGAGAGATACATATCTTGCATGAGACTGACAGACGAGGATGAGGGAAAGTCTCTTGAGGAATCGGAGAAAGACTGCAAAAAGTCACTGATCCGCCTCGACGGGTTGGTGTGGACGATAGGGACTGCTTCATGGGCGGGAAGTCCTTTAGGACAGATGATTGAGAAAAAAGGATGAATATTATACTGAACGGAGCGCATAGAAATTGCTCCATCTACTTCTTCCAACAGCGTGCTTTGTCAGGAAAGTTAGGGAAGATATTTGGAAACGGAATAGGATCGAGCCCCTCTTGAGTGAATCAATCCCAAAAGTAGAAAAGTCTCGAGACCAGAAGGCCTTTCGTCAGAAATGACTGTGACAGCCAGGATAGAGAATTTGACGATCTCCCATCGACTATACAAAGTGGGTAGGTAGGCTTTTTCTATGGCACAAGTTGAGGGCTTTTCCCGTTTGGAGGAGTTTCATACCGGCAGCTCTGCGAGGGTTGAGGAGGGGAGACATAGAAAGACTTTCCCCCGTGGCTGGAACAGACGTCGGAGGTGGCTGAGTAGCATCCCTCGAAAGCTGTTGAGAGAGGAAAGAAGGGGGAATCCAGAGGAGGGTAGTTCCAAACGAGTGGCTAAATAGCATCCCACTCAAGAGGACAAAGCAATCGAAAATATGTAGGAGGGGGAGCAAGATGGATGTGAACAAAGAAGGGGGGATTGCCGATTGACATTGACCGGGTGGGAAAGACATGGGCCTCCCCTTCCCAAGAGATTGCGAGGAAGACGCATTTCAGGCATTTGGTCTAAAAAACGATGAGTCAGTGACAACCCTTCTGGCCACACCCCGGGAAGTCATCCATAGAAAAAACGCAAGCGCTGCGCATAGAAAGAAAGCAAAGAGCCGAATGGGCGGGTTGATAAGGAGGCTTCTAGGTCATTCTAGATCCATCCCAATTGTCTTCTTTTTCAAAAGCAAGGGGAGCTCCTCGGGAATTTCTATAAACAAATCGAATTGAAAGTCCTCATCAAGCCTTTGATTGCTCTCAATGAGCTTCAAAGAGACTCTGCTCACTAGCAAGCTGGTGCGAAAAGGACTTTTCTGATCCGATAGCGAGGGCTATGGCTATGTCGGATTTCGATGCCCGACGTGCTCCAATTTTCGAGGAGAGGGGTACGGGGGGGTCCTCTTTCAATCCCCTGGAGTTCCCCTTATTGTCAAGGGGTGGCGCCTGACCTTCATCGACTAGATAGACCCGTCATTGACTTGATGAAAAAACGATCTGAGACATAATCTGCCTGAGTAGATCAATCATTTTTTGCCGACGATCAAAGTTCTCCACTTCTCCAGGGGGGGGGAGAGTACACCTCCTCTTCTTTCCAGGGTCGTCGTCTCTTCTCGACGCATTCTTCATCGGAATTCTTGCCCGCATACTTCCGAGCATAACGAAGTAGCTGAGCGAAAGCATTGCAAAATTTGTCGAGACAGCTCGACGTTCATGCGCTTTCTTCCTCTATTCCTCGAGAGTGATGGGCAGAGGTCGTCCTCACCTTCGTCTATCTGATGAACCCTCTTCCGTTCTTTCTGGCATTTCTCCGGACCCCCTATCCTCTCGGACTCCCCTAACCATTCTTGCCTCGACGGTCTTTGGGAGTACGTCGTTCTATTCTACTTGAAATGAGCGCGCCTCGGAAATGGCTTTTTTCTTTCGAGAGTTGGCTTTCTTCAGCTGAGAATCACACGAGTTATCGTTGTCCCTTCTAGTCAATGCTTGTCACCTCAGAGTCTATAGCCATGTCGATTTTCATGGAGGATCCTCCCTTCCACTCTTTGACCTCCTCTCAGCCCACTTCCGAGCCTGCTCAGTCCTTTTTCTAAATGGGTACTTTTCCTTCAAAGACTTTTTCTTGTGTTGTGGCACACCTCCCTCTGAGCTTGTTCCACCCCCTGTTTCTCAGACATACTGACGCAGCGAAGATGGAGATTTGCCTTTTCCGGTTCGTCGACAGGCTAGTGACTCCACTGCTACCCACCCGGAGTCGACTATTGATCCGTCGCCCGAGCCCGTTGGCCTTTCGTCCTTGCCTGAGGTACGTTGTTCTTATTTGTGAAACCCATATGGTTTGTGTCTGACCCAGCATAGTGCTTTTCCTGCCATTGTTCATTTTTCTTTGAAGCCGCAAAATGATAGTGAGGCAGCAAGGATCCCTCAGTTGCAGCAGGCCATGTCTGAGGAATTGCCAGTCTTGCAGAAGACGCCGTTCATTACCTTATCAGATAGAGAGGGGTTCCGACACCTCTTCCTGACGGAAAGACCACTATTGAGGGAAATTCAGACTCACTCTTGGTATCGATTCTGAGAAGACTTTTGCCCCACTGGCAAAGGTGACTTTTGTACGGGCTCTGATTGCAGTTGCCAGGGTTCGAAAGTGGCCTTCGTTCCAGTGAGATGTGGGGAATGCTTTTCTGAATGGAAACTACATGAGGAGGTTGACATGCCACCTTCGCCAGGGTGATCAGTTTCTTCACATCTAGTTAGTCGACTCAGGAAGGCCTTGTATGGACTAAAACAAGCAAACGGAGGCGCGAAAGTCGTTGCTTGTTGCTAGCTTTAGCAGTAGTTGTCGAAGCGTCGTAGGCTTTCGAGCCGGAGCTGGGCGCCTGCCTTCACTTGCTGCAACTCCATAAGAGCGCTAGTTGTCCAGATACCGAGTTCCTCTCTTCTCCGACGTGCGCATTTAGCATCCCCTCCTATCCTATTGTCGATACGGGATGGGAGCTTCTTCGTTTCAATCCCCGAAATGGGCTGTGTTAGAGCTATTCAGTCTTCTTCTCTGAAGTCGATATGGTTTCGGGAAACATCAACTCCTTCGATCTTTGTAGCCAACCCAACCCCTCCGGTCTCCTCCCTCCCGTTCCCGACTCCGTCGACAGTCGGACTCTCTGTCTCCCGACTCCGTCATCTTATCACGTAGCTCGCCGCCCTTCCCTGCGCCTGTGGTTTCCTCTCTTCGCCCGGAAACCGTCACTGACAGGAAGAAGATTCGGCACCTTCATT